ATTCAATTGAGAAGTACGAGTATACTCCATAGAATGATTTGGATAAAATAGATTTAGCATCCATGGCTGAGTGGTCAAAGCACCCAACCCATAATTGGAGAATTCGCAGGTTCAATTCCTGCTGGATGCACAAACAAGAGGAAGATATATCTCTACATAAAAAGATATCCGAATAAAGTTTGTATAAAAATAAATTCAATGTTTTTTTATGTAAAAAACTATACAATGTTTATAGAAATTGTTATGATTACCTGGGGAAATATATATATACGTGTATATTGAGAAACAAATTTTAGTTTAGTAGGGAGTGAATGTAATTATGGATAGAGTGAAGAACCCAGTACTTACAGAGAAAACTATTCGTTTACTGGAAAAGAAACAATATAGTTTTGACGTTGATTTGAATTCCAATAAGACTGAAATAAAACATTGGATTGAACATTTTTTTGATGTAAAAGTAATAGCTATGAATAGTCATCGACCTCCAAAAAAGAAGAGATATGTGAATTCTGTAATAGAGCATCCGATTCGTTATAAACGAATGATTGTCACACTTCAACCCAGGAATTCTATTCCATTATTCTCGAAAAAATAAAAAATTATTTTTTTTTTTTTTATTTACTATATTAATATGGCCATCCGTTTATATAGAGCCTATACTCCAGGCACACGCAATCGATCCGTGTTGGATCTTGAGGGAATAGTTCGATCTAACCCGCAAAAGGGATTAACCTCTGGCTTTTTATGTAAAAAAGGTCGTAATAACAGAGGAATTATTACTAGCCGACATAGAGGAGGCGGTCATAAACGTCTATATCGTCAAATTGATTTTCGACGAAATAAAAGAAGTATATCCGGAAGAATTGTTACCATAGAATATGACCCTAATCGTAATGCATACATATGTCTCGTATACTATGGGGATGGCGAAAAAAGGTATATTTTACATCCCAAAGGAATCAAAATTGGAGATACTGTTGTTTCCGGCCCAAAAGCTCCTATCTCAATAGGAAATGCCCTACCTTTGAGTGCGGTTTGAATTATTAATTTACGTAATCGGAAATAACCGGTTAGGTTTGAAGCGAAACCTATAAATCTATCACTAATCCGATCGTTCTACGTTCGGTGACCTTGGAAGGAAACTGAGGAGGAACAGTAGCGGGTGATTAAGCTCAATATTTTTCTTCCACTAAATTACTGACTTATAGAGATAAGATAATATGGAGAAGACTATATCGTCTCAAGCATAGACAAAAAGAGGGGCCCTTTTTTCTAATATTTTATTTCACGGTAAACAAGTTACTCACATTCGATTTGATGGTCAAAGGCAAAATTGAAGCTGGATAGTGAGAATGTACCTTTGGAGATGGAAATAATGTTGAATATGCCTCCCAAGTTATCCAGAACATAAAGATATGTTAGCGTAATTTATTAAAGTCATTCATTCTGATGCTACATGAGGAACACAAGCCAGATGATGGAAAAACAAACTTAGGATGTGGAAAATAAATTTATTTCTAAAACTTCATTTTATATTTATTTTTCAGAATTAGTTTTATTTTTTTTTTTATAGAATTTTATGCATCTGGAAAGCTGTATGCCTTGAGAGAGGCTTGTACAGTTCGGGAAGAGATCCTCATTTCTGACAAATAAGAATCTACTTCAACCAATATGCCTTTGGGCACAGCTGTGCATAACGTGGAAATAGCACCTGGAAAGGGTGGGCAATTGGCTAGAGCAGCGGGTGCTGTAGCGAAGCTTATTGCAAAAGAGGGTCGGTTGGCTACATCAAGATTACCATCCGGAGAAGTTCGTTTAGTATCTCAGAATTGCTTAGCAACGATTGGACAAGTAGGCAATGTTGATGCTAATAATCGGACCTTGGGTAAAGCTGGATCTAAACGTTGGTTAGGTAGACGTCCCGAAGTAAGGGGAATAGTTATGAATCCTGTAGATCATCCTCATGGGGGTGGTGAAGGCAGAGCTCCGATTGGTAGGGAAAAACCGTTAACCCCTTGGGGTCGCACTGCACTTGGGAAAATAAGTCGAAAAAATAATAAATATAGTGATCCTTCGATTCTTCACCGCCGTAGAAATAGCTAAAGAGATTGGACAGAAGGGGGAAAAAACAGAGGGTAGTTGACAATGACACGTTCACTAAGAAAAGGTCCTTTTATAGCTGATCACTTAATAAAAAAGATTGAGAGTCTTAACATGGGAAAGGAAGGGAAAGTAATAATAACCTGGTCCCGTGCATCCACCATTGCACCTACTATGATTGGTCACACGATTGCTGTTCATAACGGACAAGAACATTTACCCATTTATGTAACAGATCGTATGGTGGGTCACAAACTGGGAGAATTTGCACCTACTCGAATCTTCCGGGGACATGCAAAAAGTGATAAAAAATCCCGTCGTTGATTAGGAGGTAACATTTGATGAGAACCAATAGCTCAGATCCGGAGGTCCGAGCTTTAGCTAAGCATATACGTATGTCTGCTCATAAAGCACGCAGAGTAGTTAATCAAATTCGTGGTCGTTCATATGAACAAGCACTTATGATATTAGAATTCATGCCTTATCGAGCATGTTATCCCATATTACAATTAGTTTCCTCTGCGGCAGCAAATGCTAGTCAGATTCTGGGCTTAAGCAAAGCTAATTTATTCGTTGGTGAAGCTAGAGTAGATGAAGGTGCTTCTTTGAAAAGATTCCAACCTAGGGCTCAAGGACGGGCTTATCCAATACATAAACCTACTTGTCATATAACTATTGTAGTAAAAAGCAAATCCGTATAAAAGAAAATTGGAAAAATCAAATTATGCTAATATCATTGGGGGAGGGAGGGGATGCATGGGACAAAAGATTAACCCACTTAGTTTCCGACTCGGTATAACCAAGAATCATCATTCTCATTGGTTTGCACAGCCAAAGATTTATTCCGAGTATCTTCAGGAGGATGAAAAGGTACGTAATTGTATCGATAATTATGTACACAGATATATAAGGAACTCCTCCAATTATAGAGTGGGAATTGCACGTGTCGAAATTCAGAGAAAAACAGACTTACTTCTGGTCGAGATACATACAGAATTCCCGGCCTTATTGATCGAAAGCAGCCATGGCCAAGGGATTGAACAATTAAAGAGAGATGTGCAACGTAATTTATTGAATAGAATTCGAAGAGTTCACATAACTTTGACAGAAATAGCGGGAACATACGGAGAACCAAATATACTTGCGAAATATATTGCCTTACAACTGAGGAGTCGAGTTGCTTTTAGAAGAATCACGAGAAAGGCTATTGAACTGGAGAAGAAAAAAAATATAAAAGGTATTAAAATCCAAATTGCGGGACGTCTTAATGGAGCTGAAATTGCTCGTGTTGAATGGGCCAGAGAAGGTAGAGTCCCTTTACAAACTCTCCGGGCTCAAATTGATTATTGTTACTATCCAGCTAAAACTATTTATGGAGTATTAGGAATAAAAGTTTGGATATTTCGAGATGAACAATAATTTATTTTTTATCCATTCAATTCATATTTTCAATTTGTATTACAATGTTAGATAAAGAAAGACTAAATTAATTCCCATTCATTCTATTTCTAATCCATATACATAAGATATATAATGAAAATCTTTTCGTAAAATAATATCTTGGAAAAGAAGTTGCTATGCTTAGTGTGCGACTCGTTCAAACTGAGGTTCTTAGGAAGAGACTAGGAAACCAACGAATCTTCAGTTTATACTAGAAACTAGCTCATTGCTTCATATTATCATAATCCAATAAATTAACTACGAGGTAGTATTACTTTCTCCACAAAAGAATTGATATTTGTGAAGCGAGAAACTATCCAAGAATATTAATAACAAAAATGAAATGATTAAATATTCTTTTCGAATCGTATGGTTGAAAAAGAATAAGACCTTTCGAGGAGCAGTGTGATAAAGCATAGAATCAATATTAATTATCGAATTATTCAATGATTCTGGATTATAAAAAAAGCCTTAAGTCAATGAATACTAAGAAAATTGAATTGTGAAAGGGAAATAAAAGGCTTCACTGCAGAGAGGGAACCTGAACGTGTATCTGGAAGCTATGGGAACGATGGAACTTCTGAACAAAAAAGATTGATATAAATCTTATTGTTCATTGGGTAGGATGGCGAAATAAACCGATAATTAATATATTTACAATTATAAAAGCTATAATCTAATTTTCATCAAGCAAATCTTACAAGAGTTAATATTCGCCTGTAAAAATTCTCTTGCAAAATCTAATGAAGTATGAAAGGAACTGTGCAATTTGATTGAATGAGAATGAAAAATGAAAAACACAAATTTTTGAAGACTTTCGGGTTTTCATAATTTCAATTTAGTTAATTCATATATCTATTGAAAATGAACAATGTTTTTCCTTTCGTTGGTAAAATAAGATTTTACAAGATTTTATTTGTAAGGAGCCGGATGAAAGAAAACTCTCATGTCCGGTTTTGAAGTAGAGATGAAATACAATCGACTATAACCCTAAAAGAACGAGATTTCGTAAACAACATAGAGGGAGAATGAAAGGAATATCTGCTCGAGGCAATCTTATTTGCTTTGGAAGATTTGCCCTTCAGGCACTTGGGCCTGCTTGGATCACATCCAGACAGGTGGAAGCAGGACGACGAGCAATTACCCGTTATGCTCGTCGCGGTGGAAAAATATGGATACGTATATTTCCTGACAAACCTATCACTGTGAGACCTGCAGAAACACGTATGGGTTCGGGAAAAGGATCTCCGGAATTTTGGGTATCTGTCGTTAAACCGGGTAGAATACTTTATGAAATGGGTGGAGTACCAGAAGCTATTGCTACAGCGGCTTTGAAAATGGCTGCATACAAGATGCCTGTACGTACTCAATTTATTACTGTTACACCCATGGAAATACAAAACTAGGAAATGCCTATTCCATAAGAAAGATACAATCAGAAAGATTCTAAGACAAGTCTAACGAGAAGATATCCCCTAATATAGAGATTAGCCATATTCCATCTTCCTCGCACTCCCGGAGAAGGAAAAATACACTTTGGGGGATATGATCTTTCGACGAAAAAACGATTCAACCTCGAACTTATTTGAATGTAGCGGATAACAGCGGAGCTAGAAAACTAATGTGTATCTGAATCCTAGGAGCTAGTAATCGTAAATATGCGAATATTGGTGATGCAACTATAGCTGTGGTTGGAGAAGCAGTACCGAATATGCCTCCCAAAAAATCGGGAATAGTTAGAGCTGCAGTTGTACGTACCCGTAAAGAACTCAAACGTGACAATGGAATGATTTTACGATTTGATGACAACGCAGCAGTTGTCATCAATAAGGAGGGAAATCCAAAAGGAACTCGAGTTTTTGGCCCGATTGCCCGAGAATTAAGAGAATTTGATTCTACTCAAATAGTTTCATTAGCTCCCGAAGTATCACGAATAACAAAAGATCATATAGTTCTACAATAAACAATATTTGAATGGTTTCGATAATCGAAAACTGGAATAATATAATGTATATAATAATAAAAATAATAATATCTGATTGAGTTATTGCCAGCCGCCAATTTCTCTTTCGAACCATGAGCCGAAGTTACTCTCGAAAAATGTAATTTTCTAAGATATTCCAACTACTTGATTCTCCTAGTTATTCCATTGTGTCTCCTATCACTTGATGGAGAAGGGAAAATATATGTATTTTTTTTTTTAATCAATTTAGAGATTGTACTTCGGGCATATTCCTTCAAAAAGACTTATTAAATTAAAATGTTTATTTATATCAATAATAACCAGTTTTCACGGGTAACGACACCATTGCTAATATGATTACCTCTATAGGGAATGCTAACCTAAGGAAGGCAGAAACAGTTCGAGTACCAGCTACTAATATCACTAGAAATATTGGAAGAATTCTTTTACAAGAAGGTTCTGTGGAAACCCTTGGTGAACATCGGGAAGGTACAAACAACTGTTTTTTAGTTCTAACCCTGGGATATCAGGGGGGGAAGAAAAAACCATACATAACTGCTTTGAGACGTATTAGCAGATCCGGTTTAAGAATATATTCTAACTATAGGGAGATTCCTGAAGTCTCAGGTGGAACGGGAATGGCAATTCTTTCTACTTCCCGCGGAATTATGACAGATCGAGAGGCTCGGCAGAGGCAAATTGGGGGAGAGATACTACGTTACGTATGGTAACTCATCCACATCTTTAATTCATTATTCCATATGGGAAATCTCTTTTATCAAATAAAAACTAACTAATACTCTATAAATTTATATTAGTTAATTCGAAAAAGATTTTCCTTTTAATGAAGAAACAGAGTTTGGTTGACATAGAGGTTGTAGCTACTGAATTACTTCCCGATGCCATGTTCCGAGTCTGTTCATATAATGGATGTAAAGTTTCAACTCATGTTCCAAAAAAGATTAGACGTAATTATATATGAATATTACCAAGAATAGAGTGAAAGTAGGTAGGTAGAATCAATTTTTTATTTATGATTCAAACAAAGGACGTATAATCTAATCTATAGACATCATTGAATGATCAGGTCCTCTTGAATTTTTTTTTTTTTGTAATATTGGATGTCGAGAATAACAAACGAAAGGAAATAATTTGTCATAACGAACAAAATCTGCATTCTCTATATCAGTGATTATATCGAAATAAGGACTACAAACACGAAAATTCGTGCTTCTGTTCGTAAAATTTGTGAAAATCGTCGACTAATTCGTAGACGAGGACGAATCGTGGTGGTTTGTTCCGATCCGAAGCACAAGCAAAGGCAAGGGTAATCATCTTTATTTATCTTTCCGCACAAAATTTTGCTTTTTCTCTTAATCTTTTAAATCATATACAATTACTCTGTATAAATCATTTCCAATCCTATATAATAACTATTATTCTCATACATGGAAATGGGAACAACGCCAAGACTTATTAGAAAGATTAGTAGTCTACGTGGAGGTAAACGCGGGAGAATACCCAAAGGTGTTATTCACATTCGAGCAAGTTTTAATAATACCATTGTTACTGTTACGGATGTGAGAGGACAAGTTGTTTCTTGGTCTTCCGCCGGTGCCTGCGGATTCAAGGGTGCAAAAAAAAGTACACCATTTGCCGCTCAGACTGCAGCGGAAAATGCTATTCGTACGTTGATTGATCGGGGTATGGGACAAGCAGAAGTCGTGGTAACTGGTCCGGGTCCGGGAAGAGATACAGCATTACGAGCTATTTGTGGAAGTGGTTTGGCACTGAGTCTCGTACGTGACATAACCCCTATGCCCCATAACGGATGTAGACCTCCTAAAAAGAGATGTATATAATATTAAAGGAACAGCGATTGTGAACAGTACGAATAAAGTACCGCTATCTGCTAAATCTGCATATTGGAAGTGCATCGAATCTAAAGTTGAAAATGAGCGTCTTCATCATAGTCGTTTCATTATATCCCCACTTGGAATTGGTCAAGCTAATACTCTAGGAATCGCCATGCGCAGAGCATCACTCGGGGAATTGGAAGGAACATGTATCACTTCTGCAAAATTTGAGAAAATAACCCATGAATATTCTACAGTAGTAGGTATTCAAGAATCAGTACATGATATTTTAATTAATTTAAAAGAGATTGTGCTTAGAAGCAATTCTTCTGAAATTCAAAAAGCATATATATCTATCATTGGACCCGGAGAGGTAACTGCTCAAGACATTATATTACCACCTTCTATTGAAATAATTGATCCTGCATAACATATAGCCACTCTTACTAAAAAGATTCATTTGAATATTGAATTGAGAATTGAAAGAGATCGTGGATATCGTAGACAAAATATAGTAAAATCTCAAGATGGAAATTTTCCTCTAAATGCTGTATTTATGCCTATTCGAAATGTGAATTATAGTATTCATTGTTTCGAAAGCCACGACAAGAAGATAATGAAAGAGATGCTTTTGCTTGAGATATGGACCAATGGAAGTATCACTCCCAGAGAAGCAATTTATGAAGCTTCTCGAAGTTTGATCAACTTATTTATTCCTTTTTTACATGCGGAAAACGGGGAAAAGATTTATGGAATGGGGGATATAAACGAATCTAATGCGTTGTCTTGTTCCGTTCTTCCTCCTATGTCGATTCAGGTAGATCAGATGGCAAAAGAAGTTACTTTCAGACATATCTTTATTGACCAATTGGAATTATCCCCGAGAGCTTATAACTGTCTTAAAAGAATTAATGTACATACGATATCAGACCTTCTAGATTATAGTCAAGATGATCTAATGAAAATTAAAAATTTTGGAATCAAATCTGTTGAACAAGTATTGGAAGCTTTGTGGAAACGTTTTGGAATAAGTTTACCTGGGGAAACTTGAAGTTCAATAAATAACCTCATTTTTGTTTCTCTTTTGAAGAAAAATAAACTACAGTTGGATTCAAATCATAGTGAGAAAGATCAAATGGAATAACCGAAATCACTCCATTTGAATTTATTAAAATAACTTCTATTTCTTATAATTGGAATTTATTGAATCTTTGATATATCTAGGGATTATTTGCTTTGAAGCAAGTCCTCCCTGGATATGGGAAAAAAATCTTCTACAAGGGAAAATCGAACAATCAAATCAAGTAATTAATCTTGAATCGAATTATTGATCTTGGAAAAGACCTGAGGTTAGAGATTTATCAATGGGTAAAGCTGCTCCAATACCCAACCAAAGAGCTACTGCAGTACCAATTGGAAAAACTGTTGTAGCTACCGGACGACGAAATGGATTCTGAAATTTATTAATATTTTCTGGAAAGGGTACTGTCGATGATCCTGCGGGTACTGCGGCCATTAAAAGAACGCCCAATAATTTATTAGGCACTGTACGAAGTATCTGAAATACCGGAAAGAAATACCATTCAGGCAATATTTCCAAGGGAGTTGCAAATGGATTTGCGGGTTCACCGATCATTGAGGGTTCTGGGACTGCTGAACCTACAGTACATGCAATAGTACCTAAGATCACTACCGGAAAAATATATAAAAGATCGTTAGGCCAGGCGGGTTCTCCATAATAATTATGTCCCATACCTTTAGCCAATTTAGCTCTCAATACAGGATCACTTAAGTCAGGTTTTTTTGTTATCGGGATAGACAAATTTTGATCTATTCTTCTTCCCATAGAATCGGACATGAGAGATTTTTCTCATCCGGCTCAAGCAATAACTATAATTTTTTTTCTTTTAGGATACATAAAAATATTATATGATCTCTAACGCTTTGTTTTAGGGATTCTTTCCAAACCCCATTTTATTTGAATTAAATGCTCATTGTCCAAGTAGGCCATAAATTTGGGGTTGGGCATTATGATCATCAATATGCTTTTCGGACAATCTTATTCCTTATGAGTCATTTTCTTTTCCACGGAGGAACAAGGTTTTGGAACGTAATAGTATTAACTTGTTAACACTCCGGCTTATCTATCCGTTTTTTCTTTGGATCTCCCTTTCACTCCGATGGTATTATTTCGATTGAGATGCAAGGGAAGTGAATGCATTTCTTCACCATATTCCTTTTCTCCCAAGAAAAAAGAAAAAATATCTCACTTTAACTTACTGGATTTTGCGAAGCCTTTTTGAGATTATAACTCGATCATGGAAATAACTCTCTTTTCAAAACCAACGAGATTTTTGTACCCGAGTTTTAACCCTCCTACAAGTAGGAGCGAGATCGGGATAGAGACACATTTTATCATTGGATGTTGATGTGACAGATTCAATGGAAAATCTGCATAGCCGAAGTTGAATAATTCAAGTCACACACTCCCGTAATCCATCTTCTCTCTGAAAAGAATCTATTTTCGACTATTCATTGGTCTGAACCCAGTAATACTTCGGAATAGAAAACAAAATCCATGAGATATTCTGTTTCTAAAAATATCTATGGCAATGGAATAATTTAATGAAGTTAAGTTATTGAGATAATATGAATATTAATCCCTATTGTGTTTCTTCCCGCTCGTAAAGGACCTGAGATACCTTGCTTACGAATCATTGGAAAGTGCATTAGCATAGATACAGCAGTAAGAAGAGGTAATACAAAAGTGTGTAAACTATAAAAACGAGTCAATGTGGATTGACCTACACTGACACTCCCGCGTAATAACTCTACCAAGGGAGACCCTATTGCAGGAATAGCTTCAGGTACACCAGTTACAATCTTGACAGCCCAATAACCAATTTGATCCCAGGGCAGAGAATAACCAGTTACACCAAAAGATACGGTTAATACGGCTAAAATTACACCTGTAACCCAAGTTAATTCACGAGGTTTCTTGAATCCCCCCGTAAGATAAACGCGAAATACGTGCAAAATCATCATTGGAACCATCATACTTGCCGACCATCGATGGACTGATCGAATTGACCAACCAAAGTTGACTTCAGTCATTATATATTGAACAGAGCTAAAAGCTTCTGTAACGGTCGGGCGATAGTGGAAAGTCATAGCAAAACCAGTGGCTACTTGTACTAAGAAGCAAGTTAGGGTAATTCCCCCTAGACAATAAAATGTATTGACATGGGGAGGAACATATTTACTAGTAATATCATCCGCAATCGCCTGAATCTCAAGACGCTCCTCAAACCAATCATATACTTTATTGAGATGGGTGAACTTTTATTTCATACGCTCCCCCCCTCCGAAAACCGTACATGGGGATTTCCCTTCATACGGCTTAAGCAAAAAAATGATACGAAATCTTTTCATTGATTATTTCAATAAAAACTTCCCGAAAAAAGGGTAGAACCTAATCTTTTTCATAACATTTTTATTGCCTTGATCCCAAGTCGGCTCTTTCTTCCCTCCAAAACGAATGAATATTGTTGGCCTTTTGAACAATCTTTTCTCCTATCATCAATATATGTATTAAAAAAACAGTGATATAAAACAAATTCTGGAGATTATCTCGTTGAAATCTTGATGGATATTCAAAAACCTTAGATTCCTACTATACTCCGATAGACTCTTTTTTGTAGAGGAGGTACGATGGGTAAGAAGCTTCTCTATCGTCACCAACTTGATAAAATATGCTTATAAAATGGGAATGTTCTCTCATTTCCCAAGTATGCCGTTGTGAAAAATATATCGTAGAATTTATAGTCAACAAATTTTTCAAGTTATTGAAAGTTTGGTAACGAAGCTTGAATAGCGGATATACATAAATTAATCATGGTTTAAATCTTCCTATTGAACTAATGCCTTCGTGAGCCCCGCGCTTCAGATGCTAACCATTCAATTGGTATCCAGCAAGGTAGGATCATTCTGTGAGAAAGATGACAAATTACTTTGTACTATCAATGATTAATTCGGACGAGTCGCACACCCGTATTCCAAAGATCTCCTAATTGGAGAATCACACGATTAAACTACCATGGAGAGTTAACCTACGGGCCCTAAGCAAGTCATTAAATCTAATGAAACAGAAGATTTCTAAATTTTTCTATTTCACTAGATTAGAATATTTGTTTGGGGGAAAGACTCTTTAGTTTTTGTTCATTACCAACTCACCGGAATCCCATCCAATGAAACGGGGGAATTATAAAGTTCCAAGATAATAACTGGAGAGACTGCAAATAGGGCCATTGCGACACCCATAATGGGAGTGGTTCCCCATCCAGGAGCCACTTTACCATATTCCGAATTAAGTGGTTTTGATGGACTTCCTACACGGGTTCGTTGCGGTTTGATCCTGGGAATACCATCAATAATCTTTGTAGCCGTAAAACTTATTACATTAGTTGAGATTTGTTAACTTTATGTACTATTATATTGGAAACGGAAACAAACCATTAACCATTATATCGGGATTACTTAGCAATGGAAACTGCAACCTTGGTCGCTATCTCCATATCTCGTTCACTTGTCAGCTTCACCGGTCACGCTTTGTATACTGCCTTTGGGCAACCCTCCAAAGAACTTAGAGATCCTTTTGAGGAGCATGAAGATTAGCTTAAGTGACCTTCCCTCAGTCTTTAGGGAAGGTCATTAATTTTTTCATACCGGATCACCCGCTCGATGATCCAAAAATCATTTTTTCCCTTTGTTTGGAACTTTAGGTGGCTCCCGGAAGAAAATAGCAAAAAATATTATTCCTAAAGTACTTACCGGCGAGGATGTATGAACCAATGCTTCCGTAGATTCGATTGTATGGGTGAGGGAGTATAGGGATAACTTTCGTACTACTTAAAGATATAGAAATTAAACCTATCTAATCTATATAGATTAGATAGATTTAATTTTGAAAACGAGATATATATATTATATTAAACATTTTTAGATCGATGTTATACTACTTGTCTTTTGGTAGTTGGATCTCCTAGTTTTTGGAATGCTCCGAATTCAACTTGAGCATCTAAATCAGGATCAATACCAGCAAAAACATCTCTGAACGAGGTTCTAGCACCATGCCGAATATGTCCGAAGAAGAAAAGAAGAGCAAATGTAGCGTGACCGAAAGTAAACCAACCTCTTGGACTACTACGAAAAACACCATCAGACTTTGGAGTAGCACGATCAGATTCAGAAATCTCACCTAATTGAGCACGTCTAGCATATTTTTTTACTGTAGCGGGATCACTAAAACTAACCCCATCGGGTTCACCACCGTAAGACTCAACAGTTACACCTACTTGTTCAACGCTATACTTTGATTCTGCCCTCCTGGAGGGAACATCGGCTCTCGCAATTCCCTCCCCATCCACCAAAACTACTGGAAAGGTTTCGAAAAAAGTAGGCATACGACGTACGGAAAGCTCGTGTCCTTCTTTATCCCTGGAGACAGCGTGACCTAACCAACCAACAGCTATTCCATCCCCATTGTCCATCGCACCTGCTCTGAATAATCCCCCCTTCGCTGGATTATTACCAATATAATCATAAAAAGCTAATTTTTCTGGAATTTTGGACCAAGCTTCTGATAAACTAAGATTTTCAGCCCTGCTGGATCGAACCCTCCGATCTATCTCTTGTTGAAAGAATCCTTGATCCCATTGATAACGAGTAGGACCGAATAATTCTATTGGAGTGGTCGCGGAGCCATACCACATGGTTCCGGCAGCAACAAAGGCTGCAAAAAACACGGCAGCAATACTGCTGGATGAAACAGTTTCAACATTCCCCATACGTAATCCTTTGTATAATCGTTGGGGAGGACGAACACTAAGGTAGAATAGACCTGCTAATATACCTAGAATACCTGCTGCAATATGATGAGAAGCTATTCCTCCTGGAACAAAGGGGTCGAACCCTTCGGCTCCCCACACTGGAACTACAGGTTGTGTTTCTCCAGTCAACCCATGGGGATCAGACACCCATATTCCGGGACCGAACAAACCAGTTACGTGAAATGCTCCGGATCCGAAACAAAGTACTCCTGAAGGGAATAAATGAACTCCGAAGACCTTAGGCAAATCTATAGTAAGTGCTCCCGTACGTTCGTCAGTAAATATTTCTAGATCCCGATATACCCGATGCCAAATAGCTGATGAGAATAACAAGCCAGATAACACAATATGCGCAGCAGCCACGCCTTCATAACTCCAAATACCTGCATTAGTTACAGTTTCTCCGGTAATACTCCAACCACCCCATGACTTCGTTATTCCCAAACGAGTCATGAAAGGGATAACGAACATGCCTTGTCTCCACATAGGATCAAGAACAGGATCGGATGGATCAAAAACTGCTAACTCATACAAAGCCATTGAACCAGCCCAACCAGAAACTAACGCTGTGTGCATTATATGTACAGCAATTGAACGGCCAGGATCATTTGATACAACGGTATGGACACGGTACCAAGGTGGACCCATGCATATACCCCTTTCTCGAAGGGGAGTAGACACTACGTAACTTTATTGCATTCAAGGGCTGTGATACGATGCTAAAACCTTATCCAATCATACAGGGATTCACATCTATTTACAGTTATATATGATGAGATATTGAAATACCAATTCCCTTCTTTCTCACAATGAAGAGGAGCAGAAATAGTTTAGCATCTCTTGATTCAGCATAACAATAAATATATTGGTCCCATCAAACATCGGAGTGATTCAAATAATGGATAACGCATAGTTTAGAATAGGGTTCAATATCGTGCTTGACTAAACCGAAGAGCATAATGGTATTATATACTCTATGTGTGTAATAGGTAAAGTATACTCCAATGGATTGGTTATTCGAACGGAGACTCAAACAGAGGTTCAATTTTTCCATCTATCCATATCCATATGAGTTACTGTCTTTTACAATCTACATCAATTTTTTTTATTGATTGATAAAATAAAATATATATATATATTTTTTTATAGATGAATTAGTTTTCTTATTCATTGGCATCAAAGCCTATTTAATTGAACAATCATAAGAAACAAACGAAACCCGAGCTTCTAAGGTATTACATTGTTAGATGCTTCCCATTAAGGGGTCCCGAGAAAGCTCTGAAATAACTAACTTACTCGTTGAATATTAGGAAAAATAATTTATTATGTTATGATTTCTAATCCTTCGTACCCCGATCCAATTAATCATATTGGCTGTTCTGTTCCATTTTTTCCTTCTGGTTGTTGATACAGATCCATGATTGAGAGAATTATCATAGAAAATCCTGTAATCTCTCCTTTGGACGGACGGAAGGATTTTAGTAATTGTTATCTCTCCAGCGCATCAGGTTCATGCCCGAAAAAAGTATACCCAATATCCAACCAATATTTGTTTTTTGATTTATTTCATCGATATGCATTGGTCCATGCCGCTTTCGCCTTGTGTATCAATCATATTATGCGTATGAAATGGAACTATAATATGATTTACTACGCCTATTGGTGGAATTACTAGAAATTCTGTAGGTCTATATAATTGATACAATCTTTTTTCCGATCAATTATGCTCTCGTATTGGGGGGCAATATAATATTTGGTCCCCAAGAAACGCCCATTGGTGTTCCGAAAGTATCCCTTCGAATCTTCGGAGAGGAAGATATAGTTTGGATTGACGTACAGTGCGACTTGTTTTAAATATTTGATTATACGGAATCTTCCCGTCATTCCTTCCGATTGAGATGCTTCTATCTCACTTAAGATTGACTAAATGTTCAGTAATCTAAAGCGTGAGATCTCTCACAGAAAAAAATTTATCAATTATGATAATCTATGGCTAGCCAAAACCAATAAAAAGTATTCAGGCTTCGTTCAACGAAACAAACAACCGATCAAAGATTAATCATTCTTGATCATGATGAAATGATATGGACAAGCATTTATAGCAGAAGTAAGAATAGAGTGGAAAAATGGCAGTAGATCTACTTGCTCCATATGTGCGAGTAACAGTCGGATAGATATTTCCCCGAAGTGGAGCATAAACCCAAGGATCTTATTAAGAATCTATTTGAAAACAAGGGAATTCTGCTGAAAATAAAATCATTGAATTGGACATCAGTTAATAGGCAGTTCAATAAGTTGAAAATGAGACACTTTGTAAACAAAGACAAACTTGAACTGGAAGTGGTAAGACTCATCCTTTGAGATGAAAGAAAGATTTTTTTATCTAACCAAAAGATTTTTTATGGAAGATGGGTATCGGGAGAAGAAATACCTAGCTTTTTCAACTGCTCGAGCCGTATGCACTTAAAAGTGCGTGTGCGGTTCCAAAGGAAGAAAAGCTATAAATCTATCCTAATCAACCGACTTTATCGAGAAAGATTATTGTTTTTGGGCCAGCACATAGATGATGAAATTGCAAATCAAACTATTTGTATTCTGATGTACCTGAATGGAGAAAATCAGAGTAAGGATATTTATTTATATATTAATTCTCCTGGCGGAGCGGTATTAGCTGGAATATCTGTCTATGATATTATGCAATATGTGATGCCAGATGTAAACACCATCTGTGTGGGATTAGCTGCTTCAATGGGATCTTTCATTTTAGCTGGAGGAGAAATTACTAAACGTATAGCGCTACCTCACGCTAGGGTGATGATTCATCAACCCGGTAGTTCTTTCTATGATGGACAAGCGGGAGAATGTCTTGTGGAAGCAGAAGAGATGTTGAAACTTCGCGACTGCGTTACTAAAATTTATGTACAAAGAACAGGGAAACCTTTATGGGTAGTCTCTGAAGATATGGAAAGAGATGTTTTTATGTCAGCGGAAGAAGCTAAAGTTTATGGCATTACTGATTCTATAGCTGTAGAAACTTCTTCGAACTCTCTAATTAATAGCTGATTAAAAAAAATTAACTAGAATTTTCAAGAAGAAAATAAAATCCCTACTTATGGTAAATATACAAGTGATCGGTGTGACGGATCCATCCATAAGTAGGAACAATAGCTTGCATATGAGAAATAAATCTTATAAATGAAAAATCGAATTCTAAGATTTATTGATACGAAATATAATAAGAGTCATAAAGTTTCGATTTAGTTCCGATCTTTCTAGAAAATTCTTTCACTTTTAAGAGAATAAAAAGAAACTTCTAAGGATTAGTTTTTGAATCTCATAATAAAATCTTAGGGTTAGGATCAATCCGAACCGGTAAATCCTGCATACCGCACTAAAAATGCCTACTATTCAACAACTCATTAGGAATCGAAGACAACCAATAGGAGATAGAACAAAATCCCCTGCCCTTCGAGGATGTCCTCAGCGTAGAGGAGTATGTACCCGGGTGTATGTGCGACTCGTTTAGATCAGAAGCTCGAGGTGCAGGGGGATCGATATGGCAGGAGAATCCCCTCACTATAGTAAGTACAGATCTATCATCCACCAATCTTGGGGATGAAATTTATGGTTTCTATTGGTGCAAATCCGATCACCCCGATGCAGGATGAAAAGCAATTTCTCAATGATAGCGAATGGTCATCAATCCATTGAGCGAGGAATAAAATGCAATTAGAAAAGCATTATGCTTATATCGCCGCAAAAACGGACTTACAAGGTAAGCTGCCCAGCCAACCCTTACGATCACACGCCGTTATTGTATGGATAAGTCTTATTATAAGAAGACTTTTTTTTGCTCGATGAATCGGGTGGAGCTGGGGATCAGAAACTATACGAGTCACTGGTAACATTCTCATTTCGTTTTGAGAAATAAGAGGCTCCGGCGTATAGGGGGTACCCCACCGTTGAAGGAGAAACTATAGAAACGATGGAACCCCGGATTTTTATCAGTTCAAGGTCCCATCCCTTGCTCACTGAGCAGATGCCCAATCCAAAAAATTCGTGGATGGGAAGGTTGAAGTAGCAAAAGCCACGGGAATCTTTATTCCCTACATCAGAAAGATCAGTAGTCTCATTCCATGAAGGATAGTAAAGAGAAAGCGGACTCTATGTAAAAGATGCAAATAGCATCCTATTCCGATATACATCCGAAAAACACAATGGTAATTTCAATAATATTTCTTTAATCGCAATAATAAATATTGTGATAATCACAACGAAGCGGGTGTTTTAATCAACTCAACCATATCCATCCTTTGCTCCTATTTATCATTCGAAGAAATAGAGCAAAATCTATTATAAAGAATATTAAACATAAGAATTTTTACATTTATTCTTCATTTAAATATTCAGTGATTTTTTTATATAGTAAGCAACAACGACTAGAGTTAAACGTGGCTACGTGGCTCGGAAACACCGGAAAGATATTATTCAACTCACATCAGGGTTTCGAGGAGCTCATTCTAGAATCTTTCGAACCGGTAAACAGCAAGTAATAAAGGCTTTAGTTTCTCCCCATCGGGATAAAGGTAAACGAAAAAGAGATTTTCGCCGTCTATGGATTACCCGGATCAATGCAGCAGCCCGAAATAATGGAGTTTCTTATACTAAATCTATTCAACATTTATACAAAAACCAGGTTTTTTTGAATCGTAAAATACTCGCGCAGATAGCTATATTGGATACTAGCAGCTCTTCCACAATTTCGAGAGAGGTTAACGAATAATAGATAGGGGGATAAGGTATAAAAACCTCTCCGGGGATTGATTCACTCCGGGGAGGTATAAACATCGAGAGAATTACTAAATCTTGGGAATGAGTGAATAGATAGATAAAGTCAATATTCCCTCTTTTCCATAGGAGAATCGAGATCTTTTTCTTTATGTGACCTATTTCGATTTCATCTTAATTAATGAGATTTATTATTAGTAATATCCAATTAACTTTCGTTATTGACAAAAGGTAACAAAGCTAAAATACGAGCTCGTTTAACAGCAATAGTCATTAAACGTTGTTGTTTCGAGGTTAATCTATTCATTCGTTTAGATAAGATTTTTCCCCGCTTGCTAATAAATCCGCAAAGTAAACTTATATTCTTATAATCAACAGTTTCTCCTGATCTAATTGGTGGTGAACGTTTACGAGAAGATCGCTCGGATTTGCCCATGGTTTGTTTCACGAACCTCCCCAATACTGCTTATTTTCCTATTTCTTTGTGAATAGTATGTTGATAACAATAAGGACAAAACTTTTTCAATTCCATTCGAGTAGGCGTATTGCGACGATTTTTCCGAGTAGTATATCTGGAAACACCTGAATGTTTTTCATTACCGTTTCGGACACAACTAGTACATTCTGAAGTAATTGTTACTCTCACATTTTTATTCTCAGCCATAATTTTTTGAATCTTGAAAAGACAAATGAGTTTCCGATCTTATGGCGAAAAATCTAATAATGAAAAATTTTAAGAAAAAACTTTTCACTATTAGGGATATTCAATAAGATTCTATATTTTTTTCGATGAAGTCGAATTTTAAAGCTCATCTTTTTTCCATTGGAACTTGATTCTTTGATAAGACTTAATTCAAATATTTATTTGGGAGTTTCCAACCAAAAACCAATAGGTTAACTCAAAAAGTGATCAACTCGAAATGGTAAAAGGGTATTCTTGGGGAAGAGAAAGAACTAAAGCATCCGGGGAAGAACGATTAATCTCTGTCGATAAACCAGCTGAAGATCCGAACCACAACGTAGCTACAACAGGCGCTGTGGAAAGATATGTTTTTACATCTTGCATTGCAAGTTCCTCCCCTTCCTTAAATCACTTTCTTCCGGTTTTCATAAACTAGATTTAAAAGATTCTTACTAAATTTTGAAATAATTGAAATATTCATTTTTCTACGAAGGTTCATATAAGTAAGTAATGACAGAGTAATAGAAATAAGCGAAATTTGTTCTTTCTTACTAAATCTTTGAGACTTTTTAAGTGATTTATTAGTAATTGATTTTATTAAATTCTTTCCTGTGTACGTTACTATTTTCATTCTACCTCGATAAATCAATAAAAAATATATAATAACTTATTTGAATTTCTATCTACTATTAAATAAATGCATAAATAGTATAAAATACAATCATCTCATCGCTTAATTGTTCGAATTCCAAGAATAATTATTTACGATGAATGGTTGTTCTCCAGTATAGTATCCTTCATCAAAAATCAAAAAGGATTTTATTGAACAAGTCACAAATCTTTTCATAGGGGAAATACAAAAGTTTCAATTTCAATGTTCTTGCATATAAGATTCCCTTGTTTTTAAGAATTCATAAAAAAAAAAAAATAGTTAAATTATTAGAATTATTCCATAATGGATTGCGATACAAAAAAGGACGATGAGGAAATAGGGATGGGACGATGTAGGCAAGAAACTTTAAATAAAGTATTTAAATAAAGTACAATTCATCTTGTATGAAAGTTGGGAGGGATGTAGCGCAGCTCGGTAGCGCGTTTGTTTTGGGTACAAAATGTCGCAGGTTCGAATCCTGTCATCCCTAACCCGAATCTCATACGTATGAGAGATATTCGAACGAATAGGTATTCGCGGAATACTCGCAATAAGTATTCAAGAAATAGGAGAGAATAAAAGAAGATTATCTCTCTATCCACGATCTCCTATGTGATGCAAAAAAAAAGCGCTCTTAGTTCAGTTCGGTAGAACGTAGGTCTCCAAAACCTGATGTCGTAGGTTCAAATCCTACAGAGCGTGATTTTAATAATAAAATTTAATTTGATGTGTTTTTTCCCTTTCCATAATCAAAATTTGAACTCAATTAGATTTATTGATAAAACAGCAAAATTTATTGATCAATTTGACCTCCCTAAGAAGGGAGGCAAGTATGGGATGCTAAACGTAATCCAATCCTCGGTCAAAGATCCAATTGATCACCACGTCAGTATTGTGAATATGCAGTTACAAATAATCCAGCTGAAGTTGTTGGAATCGAACCTGATACGATTCCGGATGGCAAAGCTTCAACCGTTTCTTTCTGAGTTAACGAAGACAATATCTAAATTAGATAGTACCCAAGTTTATTGTGAATCTCAATAACCACCATCTGGCAGAAAATTTTCCTTGATTTTCCCCGTCATTATTTTCTAGATAAGTTTTATCTTATTTGAGCCAGTAAGTGGAACTAAAGCTGGAGTTAGAGCAGCCAATAGGAATACGAAGTAGCTAGGTATAATAGACATAGAAAAAACTTTGAATGGTAATAACGAATTTAGTATACACCCTTGTAGAGCAATTACCTAAATCTCTTTATGACCCAAAAAAGAAAGATTAATTCGAAGTATAAAAAATCCAATTGATTAGAGATTCTTTCTTATATTCGTCATTACCCTCGCATAATAAGAATATGAAGAATATATGATTGGAAATGGGGATATAAAAAACACTTTTTAATAAGTAAAAAAGGAAGAACTATATTCAAATAATTGTTATCCTAAATCACTTTTCATATTTGTATCAATTTCCGGTCCGTGAATTGATAAAACGACTCGAAAATCGTGCAAGTTTCTACTGTATGACCTCCACGAACGAATAGCGAAACGCTTTTGTTTTCATTTTAAAAGTTCGATTAAAGTGGATTCTCATCCGATCACCTAGCATTATTATTTGTATTTCTTTTGCCAGAATTACATAGTATTGAAATGATTCAATCTTATCAATTGCATCAGTAATACGAACATAAATTTTGGATGATATTTTTTTTTTTTTTTTTATTGTTGTTTGTTCCTCCCAAGGAAAGGAATATAGACTTGTGCTTTGAATCGAGTATGGGATTTCACAGTCCCAGACCTGGCAACCGCCATTCCACATTGTACATTTTCCCTTGTTTGCATTCGACCCTAAAGAAAAAAATTCTTCTTACATTCATTATCTCCAACAATAAATACTTTATGGAATAGAGCTTTTTCCTTCCCGTGATGATACTACTCTATTACGAATTCCTTTCGATCCAACTATTTTTACAGTTTCTCCAAAACAATTAATTTCTATCCTATGCTATCAATATTGCTTCACAAACTATGAGGAAACAAAAAAAATCAGTCGTAGGAAAAGTTTTATCCATCTCATGTTGGGATGCAGGAATTCGATATCCACCTAATCGTAAATATCTTCGTTTGTATTTACCTCTAGACGAATACCCAGTAAGAGTAAACCATTCTCGGGATCGCAAGAATGTTACCTCCTGTAAACTAACTCATAATGGCTCAAAGTTTCACAGATCTTTAATCTAACTAATTGTAATAATCTCTATTCTTTACTCGGTCTTCCTTTTTTGAAGAAACTATTGCATTGGGAACATACGCTTGGCCGAATAATTTTTTTGTTCGTAGGACAAACATACGCGCCTGTGCCACATCAGTGATCATATTCTATGTGTAATCCGTGCGACCCAAATCCACAACATAATGTTGCGCGCACGGGAGTCCCATATCCTACATGGGCTGTAACACTCCCACTCTTTCTCCTGGAGCTGCATCAATCTCAAAAGGCTGGCTTTACTTTTATTCGTAACCGCTAAAACCATAGTAATCCGTTGTAGTGGTTTTATGACCCATACGTCCAATGGTTCCAGTATTTAAACATTCGTATAGGTTCTTTACGTTCAAAATCCTCTCATCTCAGGTCAGGTCACGTAAAATGATCTCGAGTCACTGGGTTTATTGAATATTTCTTAATATTAAGTTAGTTAAAAAATGCTAATGAAATGACCAAATTATTCAATCTTATTCTTTCTTTTTCCTTTCCTTTATCCCATTGAAAGTTAGTTGTCTTGCTGCGTCGGAAGAACGCTAGCTATACTGGTCCAGTATGCTTCAAAGATACCCTTGGTACAAGGTTGACAATCTAACAAGGTTTAGTTTAAAGGAGATATCAGTAGATTCCATATCTTCTGGTTTCGATCCTCCACGATGGAATCAATTCCTCCTCGCGTCTACAAAGAATATATAACACGGAGCTAACCATGTCTGGGAATACGGGAGAGCGCCCTTTCGCCGACATTATTACCAGTATTCGGTACTGGGTGATTCATAGCATTACTATACCTCCCTTGTTCATTGCAGGTTGGTCATTCGTCAGCACAGGTTTGGCTTACGATGTGTTCGGGAGTCCCCGGCCAAATGAGTATTTTACGGAGAGCCGACAAGAGGTTCCGTTAATAACCGGCCGTTTCAATTCGTTGGAACAAGTCGATGAATTTACTAGATCTTTGTAGGAGGTATCAATGACTATAGATAGAACTTATCCAATTTTCACAGTTAGATGGCTGGCCGTTCATGGACTAGCTGTACCTACGGTTTTCTCCCCAGGATCAATATCAGCAACGCAATCCATCCAACGATAAACCAACCTTATTTATCTGGAGCGTGAAGAAGCTACGACACAACCAAATCCGAACAAACAGAGTGTGGAATCAAATCGTACCAGCCTCTATTGGGGGTTATTACTAATCCTTGTACTTGCTGTTCCATTTCCCAGTCACTTTTTTAATTAATAATGGCATAAACTTTGATTACCTCATACGGAAAGATCCAAGATTCTAATTGTCCGTGACCGTCCATGTCTCGGAGTCATGACCACCTAATGGAATGTGAGGGGGAGTAGGATAAATGGCCAATACCACCGGAAGGATTCCCCTGTGGCTAATAGGTACCGTAGTTGGTACCCTTGTGATCGGTCCAGTAGGTATTTCTTTTCATGGCCCATACTCCGGATTAGGGTCATCCCCGTAATAATTGAATCGACTGGATAGATAAACCTGAACCTGTATAAGGAATACTGTAATGCAAGGGTAGGTTAGTTCGCCCAGGCTCAATAGATAATAAAACTTTGCTAAATTCGAACTCGAAATTAGCAAAGTTTTATTAATAATAATTTATTTATTGATATTGAGTCTTCCGGTTCTGATAAGAAATAAGAAAGATTAACGAAATATAATAAGATCCCTGAAAATCTTATTATTTCATAAAATTATCTAATAATTTTAAATAAAATAAAAAATAAATTGATAATATGTCATCACATCATTTAATGACATTTTTATCATCTTTATCTTTCAAAAAATTTTGATCGATTTATCATAAGTTTTTCTTATCTTATTAAAATAAAAAAAAGATTTACGAATCAATAATCTTGCTAGAACAACAAAATTACTATCCTTTCCCAAATTTTGGATGTGGTAAATTACTATTCACTTTCGTAAAGGCTGAGATTATGCTATGGAAATCCCATGTTTTTAATATGGGATTTGGAGCATAATTCGGGCCGGGGAGAAGAACACCTTCGAAACGAGCCAGGAAGTTAGGAACCCAAGTGTTTCTGCGATAAATAACATAAGCTTATATACCATTCATCTGTTTTCCACTCTTTATAAGATAAGCTAGAAGAATTCTCAGAAGGATATGCAGAACATATTTTTTGGTAATTGGTGAACAAGGTCAAAAGGATCACGAGCTTCCTATAACTCAATATGAAAATCGACTTCGATTTTTTTTGGGGGGAGAAGAAGATGGTGATATTTCCAAGGGTTCGTCCGTCTCTCCTCCATACGTTACGTCTGTGGATCTGTTTCATAATATTATATTCTTGGTAAGAACAAAGGTCATTTTCTTCAAGTAAATAGAAGAGCTTTATTATATGTTCCCCGAAATACAGTTTTTTAATCCAGAATAGATATTATATATATATAATATCTATTTAATCCTCGATCCATTTTTATCTTGAGAAATATTATAAATAGATAAGGAAGATTCTTTTATAGTATCTAAAATAGAAATATATGGGGAATAAAAGAAGACCATTCGGCAAGCTGATATCTGATATGCTATGTCTTAATACTTGCTGAGTCACCCCTCCTGAAATACATATTTGATGTGGTATCCCCAATAATTTATAGTAGTAAAGAAAAGGATAATGATATTCCAGGTTGACTCTCAGTCTCTGAAGAAACCGTTACCATACATATTATACGAATGTATAGAAACTAAAATCGACGATCTCATTACAAATTAGCAATCAATATAAGAAATGAAATGGGGATTCTACTGATCAGGCGCTTCGGTTAACTTTGTTTCGAACAATGTATAAATCAATATATAAAATAAACTGAACCTAAAATTTCATTTCAGCTAATTGGACTTTTTCAAATTGTTTCTTTTTGAGTACTAGGAATATCTGTGCTAAAACAACCGATACGAGGAATAACAAAAGACCTTGAGTACGTAACGGATCCTGAAGTACTATTTCCGCATCTCCCTGACCAAACCCACCTACATTAGGATTATTAGTTAATGGTTGATCAATCTTAATTAATTCACCTTCTGAAATAATGAGTTCTGGTCCTGGGGGTACAATATCAACCACCGGACGGCCGTCCAATGTATTCTCAATCGTTATTTCATACCCACCTTTCTCTCTACGTAATATTTTGCTTACCTTACCCGTAGCTGAAGCATTATAAACTGTATTGTTGCTTTTACTTCCATCGGGATAAATTTGTCCCCTTCCCCTATTACCACCCACATAGATAGGATATTTCAAAAAATGAGCTTCTTTATTAGTAGCAGGGTCTGGTGAAAGAATGGGAAACACAATCTCACTGTATTTTCCACCCGGAACAGGACCTATTACCAGAATATTTTTTCTATCAGGACGATAAGTCTGAAAATAAAGATTACCCATTTTTTCTTTAATCTCGGGGGGAATACGATCAGGAGGAGCTAATTCAAATCCTTCAGGTAAGATAAGAACAGCTCCCACGTTTAAGGCCCCTTTCTTACCATTAGCAAGTACTTGTTTTATTTGCGTATCATAAGGGATTTTAACAACTGCCTCAAATACGGTATCCGGGAGTACAGATTGTGGAACTTCAATATCCACAGGTTTTTCAGCTAAGTAACAATTGGCACATACGATACGTCCAGTGGCCTCTCGAGGGTTCTCGTAACTTTGCTGTGCAAAAATTGGATATGCTTCCGGGATAGATGGCCAAGCTATTGTAGTCATTATGATCAAGATCGGAATCGATCGAGTCACCAACTTTATCATCCAATCATAAGTAATTTTTTTCTGCATGGTTCGATTATTTGTTATAAATATTTCCACGAGTTGGGTGCCTTCAACATCCCAGTTGTTACAATAGCTACCTGTGCCCGCAACTCCGCCATTATAGTAACAATAAAGGTGGAAAATGAAAAGTGTATATATACTTCTATTCTCAATTGGTTCGAAACGGAAATAGCCGGCAATTCATTCTGTTCTGGGGTAAAAAAAACACTGTTCTCAAGTAAGACCAATCATAAAAACAACCTTTTTTATTCATTCGTTGTATGATGAGTGGCTACGATCGAAGGAGATATACGATTTGAATGACGGGAAATCCAATGTTTAAAAACTGTATCTGAAATGACTGGAAAGGTTGAAACAAAGCGGGATACTATATGTTTGTTACGGGCGAATCCTAAATGTGATAAAAAAGAATCTATGTATATTTCCCAACCATGAGGCGAATGGAACCCAATACATGGATCGGTGAATAAAGGAATGGAGAAAGCTTTCATTGTATCACTCAAGCTATAAAATAATTCTTGAATCCAGGGATTGAGAACAGCGAGCCTCTCTCCATTCAGAATGAGCAAGGCACTTAGAGTAGCAAAATAGATTATATCTGTTAATGGATGCGGAATAGTCTGAATACTCTCTTCGTTGTGCATCGTTACTAATTGAATTGTTTTTTCATGAATCTTCATATTGAGATTGAGATTTTGTGACTGGGCTTTTAGAGAATTTAACATCATTTTATCTGACCGAAGGAGTTCTTCCACTTCCCGGAGCCTCTCTAAGGCTCTCTCTTCCCGGAAAAAATTAGGAAAAATTTGAGATTGGTAAGTATTCCACCAATTTTCAATCCGAGGTTCCAAAAACCATCCTTTTAATAAGATTGAAATTCCGCGAGGGATAAGTATTGAACATCCAATATATCGTAGAGGGGCTAGTGTTTGATACTTAACCAATCGGAATTCATGAAGTACTAATGAACTTGACTGACCTATCAATCCTGTTTGGAATCCGGATGAAGTACGAGTTATGGAACGAGGTACAAGACCTATAGATTCATAAGCTACCGTGGTGATTATCGAATCCTTTGACTCCGAGAAGGATAATCTTTTTTCCGAAGTATCCTCCATTTCGGGCGGGGAAGGAAGAAGGGAATAACATCGTTTCCAATTATCTGAATCATTCGGAGTTGCCTCAATCCAAGCTAATTTTCTATTCATTTGTTCGATCTTATTCGACTCTCTCCTAAATAAGTTATTTGAAATAATAGAATTTTTTTTTTGAAAGTTCCTATAATCAAAAAATCTTTTTTTTTCAAATGTTTTATTAATATTTTTTGAAGCTCTTGGTTCTCGAGGAGTAGAGAGGAAAAATGGAATATTTAACAGGTATAACCAAATATTATAAAGATTTGATTCTGAGAAAATGCGAAACCGTTGATCGACGAAAACCGAATGTGGATCAATAAAAATAGAAAATCCTTTTGATATAATTGATCTCAATTTATTCAAAAGATTTAGTAAATGAATACTAATTTTACATTCTAAAACACTCCAATATATTATGAATACGGAGTTATTTAATTCCGTATTCATATGTGAAACGATAGCTTGCCGAGGGTGTCTCGAATATAAAATCGAACATTTATAGGACAAATAATCTTTTTTTATATGCCGTATTCGCTTGCTAGCTTTATAAGCTCCTTCTAAAGAACGAGAAGGCACGTTTGAGAACCACTGAAGAATTTCCGATTTCAAATTCGTGAGTGCTACTTATACTTCGACGAGAGGGAACCGCATAAGAAATAACTTTTTGAATTCCTGAATTTCATCTTTCTACACTTTATTATTTGTTATTCAACAACTAAAAAAATATCCATTTCATTTCTTTGGGGTTCATTTTCAAGTCTCTCGATCGATACGCGCAAGAAACGAGCCGACTCGGCAGCTTCTTCTTCCATATCTCCCAAGCTTAAGTGTTCATCGGTACGAGTCAAAGGAATATCTTGCTGACCTTTTACTTTCGTGTGGGGAGCACGCCGAGGATAAATACCTTCTTTAACTTCCACTCGTATCGCTTGGATATCTTTCATGGAAAATCGAATACGAATCCGACGATTTTCTCCGGGAAATCCCCAACGAGAAAGATAAACAACTCCTTCTCGTTTGTCAAATCGATTATAACCACTACCTGCATTCCGTGAAGTGGTACACCATAAATAGGGGCCGGAGAACAGACCTGCAATACCGTGGAAACACATTACAATCCCTTGTGGGACAAAAACAATTTGCTGAGATAATAACGAGAAAGATGTCAGATCCTTACCGAGATAACTAGAGATTCCAACCAGAAAGAATCCCAATGCACCCAACGAGACGATGCGGGCCCGACAAAAATTGCTTATTCTTCGAGACCCTGCTATAGGTTCCACCCGAAGCCATTCGGATTGCCAATTCGTAACAGAGTCTCCTGGATCTTATCTTGCTGAATGTCATGAGACAGAAATAGCGGGAATGATGGGACGAAATAGCAGATTTCAATTTCTTGTTCTAGAGCTTATTCATTTTTCCTTGACTATGACTATATATAAATATAAAAAGACTTTTCTTACCATATTATTATTATTACAGAGAGATTTTTTTTCAAGAAAAGTCTTTTCGTTTCTTTATAAAGGAACTAATATCCGATGTACGCTCTCCCTGGGCCCAAATAAATTTGAACTCTTGCGGATGAAGAAACAAGAGATTCTTCAAATTCGTTCAAAATGTTTTTACCATACTTGTTCGAACAAGAAATAAAGACATTCTTTCATTCTCAAATCTAGAAAAATATATTGATAAAATTATATTAGATCAAATTTTATACAATTTCGTCCTCCTCAATATATATGAACAAAAGGGCCATCGCAATTGCTGGAAAAACTAAACCTACTAGGGGTACGGAAATGGAATGTGAGTAAGAAGCTGCTGTCGTAAAAAAATCACCTTAAATAATATATATATTTTTTGTAGGAACGAATAGGGAAACTAATTATAACTCTTTCGTGAGAGAGATTTATGAAAATTATGTTTCTTCTCTATTAAAGATTTTGATTAATAATTCTTTGGAAAATTATTCTTGATTCGATATTTTTTTTTTTTTTATCAAATCCAAATTGAGTTAAATATCTTCCCATTATAATATTAACACTTAAATAAGATTATAACACTTAAGTGGTGAAAGAATTGGATAAAAACTGATTTGATAAGTAAAAAATCTTTGGACGGGGATCAATTGATGATAGGGATGAAAAACAGTAGTGGATCGAAGAAAAGACAAAACGTAATAAAAAATTATCACGTTCTTTACAGGGAACTGAATCATAAAATAAGATTTGATTTTTTTACTTGGCAAATAAAAGGTTACGTAAAACAATCAATTAAATTAAGCCATGATTAAATAAAGATTTAGTTTTAACGGTTAGATATTCTATGGCGTAATGAATGTGGTTTCGATTACTCTTTAAACTGCAAATGCAACGTATGCTTTAGGTCCGGCAATAAATAATGAATGGAATAATATCTCCCAACATACCGTCACGGCAGTATCACCAGTTGATGTAAGAATCACTATAATAAATTTTTCTATGCTTGATGAATATATGGAGCAGGAAGATCTTAGCCTTTTGCGTTGAACTCGAATTTTATTCTTATGTACACACTCCCCTCACAAAATAATTAAATTAATGGTATAAATCTTCTGGTAACGTATTTGATAGGGTACCTTTTTACCTACCATGGGGCCCGCCCAAATGACTTCCCTTTCGATTTACTCATACTCAACTGAATAACATCGGTTGAACCTTGTTCGTTAAAAAAAAAAAAGTGATACGATTCTGAATCTCTATCATAGAATAAGAATCTCTATCGTAGAATCTAATAAAATATCGAGTCATCATGTTTTTGAGATGCCGGATGCCACGATTAAATAAAGATTCAATTCTTTCTATTTCTGTACCACTCATTCCCGGATGATTATCCACATTCTTTACGAATGATGATGCGTGCGTCTATTTTGTCTCGAGTCACTTGAAGCATTTTTGTTCTTACGACTGTCACACACAATCCGTGATCCTCTATTAATAAATAGTCTCAACTTCTATATAGTTTTTGTCTATATTCATATTTGTATCATCTTCTTTTTCATAAATTTTGATAGTTATAGAGTTTATAATTAATTTATTTAATTTGCGCTTATTTTCAAATCAATTTGTTGAAGATTCTCCAACAATAAAAAATATATATTCACACCTTGCAAGTTTTTTATATCTCCCATTAAAAAGATCAACTATACAAAATCAAAATTATAATATTCCGATCTAATAGAAAAACGTAATTATTAAATTGGATGCTTGCTTGAATGGTAATCACCCATCTTTTATGATTGATGGTACGATAGAACCCTTTCCTGGTTATCCAATGGAATTCATTCAGATTGGAAAAATAATTCGAATAAGGAAAAACTGTTTTTTTATTAGAAAAAAAATTCTATGTTCCAATATCGAATATAGAAAGAATATATACATATTCTTTTTCGGTGGGCTAGAAGGGATTTGAACCCTTGACTTCATGGTTCAGAACCATGAGCTCGGATCCACAGAGCTGCAAACCCTATTAAAATGGGATGGAATCTTGACTGAAAAACTCAGTTTTTTAGCGATTCCCCTAAGATAAAATTCAGTTATTGTTTTTTATCCTTTATTTAAAGAGGAATTCCTTCACCTTAATCTCTTTCCAAAGATTAGGGTGAAAGAAAAGTGAATCAACTAGTGAAACTAACTAAATTACAGTGTGTCAATCGTCTCAAATTCAAACTTGATTTCTTTCCATACTTCGCAAGCAGCAGCTAGTTCAGGACTCCATTTAGCAGCTTCGCGAATAATCTCATTACCTTCACGAGCAAGATCACGTCCTTCGTTACGAGCTTGTACACAAGCTTCTAAAGCAACTCGGTTAGCTACTGCACCTGGTGCATTCCCCCAGGGGTGTCCCAAAGTTCCACCACCGAATTGTAATACAGAATCATCTCCAAAGATTTCGGTCAGAGCGGGCATATGCCAAACGTGAATACCCCCTGAAGCTACAGGCAGAACACCAGGCATAGATACCCAATCTTGGGTAAAATAAATACCACGACTTCGATCTTTTTCAATGTAGTCGTCACGAAGTAGATCAACGAAACCTAAAGTTACTTCGCGTTCCCCCTCAAGTTTACCCACCACGGTACCGGAGTGAATGTGATCCCCACCGGACATACGCAATGCTTTAGCTAATACACGGAAGTGCATACCATGGTTTTTCTGTCTGTCAATAACAGCATGCATTGCACGGTGAATGTGAAGAAGTAGACCATTGTCCCGACAATAATGGGCTAAACTAGTATTTGCAGTAAAACCTCCTGTCAAATAGTCATGCATGATAATAGGTACTCCCAATTCTCTAGCAAATACCGCCCTTTTTATCATTTCCTCAGATGTACCTGCGGTAGCATTCAGGTAATGACCCTTAATCTCACCCGTTTCCGCTTGAGATTTATTAAGAGCTTCTGCTACAAATAAGAAACGGTCTCTCCAACGCATGAACGGTTGAGAATTTACGTTTTCATCGTCTTTAGTAAAATCAAGTCCACCACGAAGACATTCATAAACTGCTCTACCGTAGTTTTTAGCGGATAAACCTAATTTCGGTTTAATAGTACATCCCAATAGAGGACGACCATATTTGTTCAATTTATCTCTTTCAACTTGGATACCGTGAGGTGGACCTTGGAAGGTTTTGGAATATGCAGGAGGAATTCGCAAATCTTCCAAACGTAGAGCTCGTAAGGCTTTAAATCCAAATACATTACCTACAATGGAAGTGAACATGTTAGTAACAGAACCTTCCTCGAACAGATCCAAAGGATAAGCTACATAGGCAATATATTGATTTTCTTCTCCGGCAACGGGTTCGATGTCATAGCATCGACCTTTGTAACGATCAAGGCTAGTAAGTCCATCGGTCCAGACAGTGGTCCATGTACCGGTGGAAGATTCAGCAGCTACTGCGGCTCCTGCTTCCTCAGGTGGTACTCCGGGTTGGGGAGTCATTCGGAACGCCGCCAGAATATCGGTGTCTTTGGTCTTATAATCAGGAGTATAATAATTTAATCTGTAATCTTTAACGCCAGCTTTGAATCCAACACTCGCTTTAGTCTCCGTTTGTGGTGACGTGGGTCCCTCCCTACAATTCAATTGATAACTCTTGCAAGGATAAGGTCTGCTCGACAAATGTTCAAAATTTTTGCAAGACGATGAATAGAATATCCGTCCTACTATATTTTCCTATCTTCGGACGGAGATACTTCCCCGATGGTGAAACACTACCATTGTATATTGTTCTTGATATGTGATGCAACCTAGTTGCTTTAATATTAATGAGATCTTCATCTTAGTAAGTCTTTTTTTTTTTTTTCTTCGAACAAAACCGAAACCTTTTTTTTCCAAACAAATATTTGTGTAGATATCAATTACTTTTTGAGGAGAGAATGAAAGGAGGAGCAGCTCCTTTCTGCACCACTTACGCCAACGATATACCTCCGGAAACAGAGGATAATGCCCAATTAATTTATTATTCATAACCTGAAATAAAATACTTTTGATATAGGAGGTGCAGATTCTGTTAAAGTTTTTTCCTGAGTCTTACCCAGATTGACCCAGAACCTCTTAAGTGTTAAACTGGGTGACTGATGAGAATAGAAAGAAATTAAAGTATTGGATTTTCAAATGAGAAAAAAAAAAAAAAAAGAAAAGAGCTAATTAGTATTTATTATCGAAATTCCCATTCTACATAGAATTACGTGAAAGTCCTTCATTTTCACCTAATAATAGAATAGAATAGAAAGAACTCTCTTACACATATTGGGAGTATGAGCTAGAATAGAAATTGACTAATTTCTATTGAATGTGAATAGGTAAAGCGAGATGTAAGTGTAACTTTATTCATTCATTATTAACCGATCGACTTGATACCAAGGATCTTTATCAGTAAAATCAGCAAACAAATTTAATACTATTGGAATCTCATGAAAAAAAATCCTCTTGCTCTTGGGGTTTCCGCACTTGTTGACAGGAATGTAGGACACATTACTCAGATTATTGGTCCAGTCTTAGATGTGGTTTTTCCTCCAGGTAAGATGCCCAATATTTATAACTCTTCAATAGTCAAAGGCCGAAATCCGGTTGGTCAAGAGATTAGTGTTACTTGTGAAGTACAACAATTATTGGGAAATAATAAGGTTAGAACTGTAGCTATGAGTGCTACGGATGGTCTAACTAGAGGAATGGAAGTTATTGACACAGGAGCCCCTCTAAGTGTGCCAGTTGGTGAAGCTACTCTTGGACGAATCTTTAATGTTCTTGGAGAACCCGTTGATAATTCAGGTTCCGTAGATGCTAGCACAACATTTCCTATTCATAGACCTGCTCCAACCTTTACACAGTTAGATACTAAATTATCAATTTTTGAAACAGGAATTAAAGTAGTAGATCTTTTAGCTCCTTACCGTCGTGGAGGAAAGATTGGATTATTTGGAGGAGCCGGGGTGGGAAAAACAGTACTAATCATGGAACTGATCAACAACATTGCTAAGGCTCACGGAGGTGTATCCGTATTTGCTGGAGTGGGAGAACGTACCCGTGAAGGGAATGACCTCTACATGGAAATGAAAGAATCAAAGGTGATTAATGAACAAAACATTTCAGAGTCAAAAGTAGCCTTAGTCTATGGTCAGATGAATGAATCACCAGGAGCTCGTATGAGAGTTGGTTTAACCGCTCTAACCATGGCCGAATATTTTCGAGATGTTAATAAGCAAGACGTACTTCTATTCATTGATAATATCTTTCGTTTCGTTCAAGCAGGATCTGAAGTTTCTGCTTTATTAGGTAGAATGCCTTCTGCTGTGGGCTACCAACCAACTCTCAGCACAGAAATGGGTTCTTTGCAAGAAAGAATTACTTCCACAAAGGAGGGATCTATAACCTCCATCCAGGCAGTTTATGTACCTGCGGACGATTTGACTGACCCTGCCCCTGCTACAACATTTGCACATCTAGATGCTACTACTGTACTATCGAGAGGATTAGCTGCCAAAGGTATTTATCCGGCTGTAGATCCTTTAGATTCAACTTCTACTATGCTTCAACCTTGGATTGTGGGCGAACAACATTACGAAACTGCGCAGGGAGTTAAGCAAACTTTACAACGTTATAAAGAACTTCAAGACATTATAGCTATTCTTGGACTCGACGAATTATCGGAGGAGGATCGTTTAACTGTAGCAAGAGCACGAAAGATCGAACGTTTCTTATCACAACCTTTTTTTGTAGCAGAGGTCTTTACCGGTTCTCCGGGAAAATATGTTACTCTCGTAGAAACGATCAAAGGGTTCCAAATGATCCTTTCCGGAGAATTGGATGGTCTCCCCGAACAAGCTTTTTATTTGGTAGGTAATATTGATGAAGCTACCGCGAAGGCTGCAACCTTACAAGCATTTGGAGAGTGAAGAAAATGATCCTAAATCTTCGTGTAATGGCTCCTAATCGAACTGTTCGGAATTCAGAAGTTCAAGAGATCATTCTATCTACCAATAGTGGTCAAATTGGCGTATTACCTAATCATGCTCCACTTCTTACAGCTTTGGATATAGGAATTATGAAAGTACGTCTCAATGGGCAATGGTCTACTATGGCGTTAATGGGCGGGTTTGCTATGATGGATAATAATCAAATAACTATATTGGTAAATGAGGCGGAAGAAGCTACAGAGATCGATCCTGAAGAGGCTCGAGAGACTTTCCGAAAAGCTCAAACTGACCTGGCTCGGGCTAAAGGTAGAAAACAAACTATTGAGGCTAATTTGGCGTCCAAAAGAGCTAAAGCGCGGTTGGAAGCTATCAATACTACTTTTTCTTTTGCTTCTAATTAAACTATTCTTTAGTAAGTTTAAACTATTTTTTAGTAAGTAATGGATAAAAATGGATTTCCAAAAACAAAACCTTTCTCTTTCTACTAAAAAAAAATTTCATTTTTTACTAAGAGATTGATTATTAAAACTTATTAGGTGCTATTGATCCTTCAATAGAATCTAATAAGTTTTACCTACTATTGGATTTGAACCAATGACTCTCGCCGTATGAAAGCGATACTCTAACCGCTGAGTTAAGTAGGTCATCTTCATTGTAACCATTGTTGCACTTATAAGCAACACGGTTTTGGCAATAATCCAATAAGATTTGTCAAAGCATTTTATATGATGTAATAACCACCTTGACAGAAGTTAATAGATAAAGTTATTATCTGAATAGAAGATAAGGGCTATAGCTCAGCGGTAGAGCGCCTCGTTTACACGTGCGCCAATGCCTCTCAAAAAAAGTTTATCGATTCATTCGATTCACATAAGAGATCTTATGTGAAATATCTATGTCTTACTCTATCGATCCAGGAGAACAGTAGCATGACAAAAATTGGGATTGAAGTTTATCGCTTAGATTCACAATTTAGCTAATGTTGATATGGTAAAATCCGAGTTTATTCAATGCTAAGCATGATGGGGGCAATACGAGGACCCCAAGATATTCTATTTTCGTTCTATGAACTTAAAGGTGTATAGAGTCTCATACTCTTTCCTCGAACAATAGAAACTCTTTTTGAGTAAATCAAATCCATGCTGGGAAATCAGGCAGACCTACGTCAACACGATAAATTTTTTGAAAGACTTTGGGATTGCTTTGGTAAATTTCTTTAAGCACACGGAGCCATCCCTTATATCTTTGGAAGAAGAAAGGATGGCAGACCAACTAATCCCTTCCTTAGTTGATGGAAGAGCCCAATGCGAGAAAGATGCATGTTGGGTTCCTAAAGCAGTTCAAGTATATTCTCTAGGAAGAACAAGATTGAGCTGTTTCACCGAGAATGTCTACGGTTCGAATCCGTATAGCCCTACACCACCCTCTCTCCACTAGGTTCGGTATGGTACCTATAATCCATTATGAATAGGATAATAAATAAGACTCCCTTTGTTCTGAAAGACCTAAATCAATCAAAGATTTGGTTTTTTCGGTAAGGAATATTCAATTATTTATCAATGATCTTTACGGTATAAATCATAGCCATTTTCGAATGATTGTGGCCGAGTCGCGTGGTTAATCAATAAAATAAATAAGGTATGTATATGAATATCTTTCAACCTTCCTCTATTCTTCCCCAATGTTAAAACCTCGTGATGAATATAAAATGTCGAGGAAGCAGCTTAACAGGTACGTATCAGGTACGTATAGGGAAATGTCCCGTCGACATCACTGATCCTGTTGTTCATTCCATTCAGCACCAAAAGCTCTTGGAAAGGCGAATTCGCGCAATACCGGATCGTTAAAAATTGCCTCTTCATTTATTTGATTAATTGTTCGGTATGTTAAGTTGCGAAACAATTACACTTGCACGGGGCGCCGTCAAGAATATCACAAAGATACACATAGGTCAGGTAACCTATTGAAGTAAATGAAAATTAAATAAATAGATTGATCAATAGAATTTTTGTATTCTATATGCTGCATGGTCCCACTCGATTAATGATCGATAAAATTTAAACAAGGGGATATATAATATATATGTATAGTGAATACTCCGTTTATTCATTCTTCGATAGGGATTCAATCGATAGAATCGACAATCCCTTATAGTTCTATTTCACGGGAGTGTGTTCATGTTCTCAATCCCGAAATACAATTTTTTCTTGCTATTTTTACCAATAGCTAGCCTGATTCCCCTGGCAGCTTTTCCAATTTCCGGTGCTTTAGCGCCTGTTAGTAAAGGACCAGAAAAGTTTATTAGTTACGAATCAGGTATAGAACCTATGGGAGATGCTCGGATCCAATTCCAGATTCGTTATTATATGTTTGCTCCAGTTCCTGTTACTCCCGATGTTGAAACAGTTTTCCCTTATCCATGGGCTATGAGTTTTCGCGAATTGGGTATACCTGCTTTCATCGAAGCTTTCATTCCTGTTATTATTCCAATCGTTGGTTCGGTTTATGCACGGCGGAGAGGAGCACCGGAATGGTCTTAACTTACAAATATCTTAGCTGTGAAAACAAGATTGATAATTCTATAAAGCCAGTGATAAATTCAATAGATTCATCTTTACTTGATCGGACAACTCCAAATTCGATTGTCTTAACTACTTTTAATGATCTTCCGAATCGGGCTAGGCTTTCCAGTTTATGGCCACTTCCCTATGGTACCAGTTGTTGTTTTATCGAATCCGCCCCGTTAATTGGTTCACGATTTGATTCCGATCGCTATGGTCTGGTGCCAAGATCCAGTCCCAGACAAGCGGACCTCATAATAACGGCTGGCACCGTGACCATGAAAATGGCTCCTTCTTTAGTAAGGTTGTATGAACAAATGCCCGAGCCCAAATATGTAATTGCTATGGGAGCATGTACCATTACGGGAGGTATGTCCAGTACAGATTCTTACAGCACTGTTCGCGGAGTAGATAAATTAATTCCTGTAGATGTTTATTTACCGGGTTGCCCACCGAAACCAGAGGCTATTATAGACGCTATAGTGAAACTTCGTAAAAAAGTAGCCCGGGAAATGCATGAATATGAAACTAAGCTTGAACAGGGAAATAGATTCTTTACTTCAGATCATCGGTTTGATTTTATATCCAATATTCGTACTGGGGAATATAATCAACAGTTACTTCGTCAGTTTATCGAAACTCAATTGGATCCTTTTTCAGAAATACCTCCCAAAACAACTGAAATACAAGAGTTAAATATCTTTCCAAGGATTAACGAATAAGAGAGGGATCTGATATGAAAGAACGAGCCATCAAAATTTTTACTCTAATTAATACGTTGGATTTTTCTACAAATACTTCTACAGATAATGAAATGTAGGGCCGATTATCAGCTTGGCTAACCAAACATAGGTTAGCTCATAGATCCTTGGGTTTCGATTACCAAGGCATAGAGACTTTACAAATTAAATCCGAGGATTGGCCTTCTGTAGCTGTCGCTCCATACGTTTATGGTTCCAATTATCCTCGTTCTCAGTGTGCTTATGATGTGGCTCCAGGGGGACTATTGGCTAGCGTATATCATCTAACGAGAGTACAAGATGATGCAGATCAACCCGAAGAATTATGTACAAAAGTGTCTGTTTCAAGAGAAGACCCTAGAATTCCCTCTGTCTTCTGGATCCGGAAAAGTGCCGATTTCCAGGAACGGGAATCGTATGATATGCTGGGAATTATTTATGAAAGTCATCCACGTCTTGAACGTATATTGATGCCTGATACCCGGATTGGTTGGCCTTTACGCAAGGATCATATCGTGCCTGATTCTTACGAGCCACAGGATTCTTTTCAGATAGAAATAATAAAGGTTTTTGCAATGACTTGACTATTCTTCCGATTAATAATATCTTATTGTTTCTCAAATAGGATTTTTTGAAGATCAGGAGGTTCTTGCTAGTAGCACGGCATGGTCCCATCCACTTGCAACAACAAAAACCTCCCTTCTTAATATTATATAAAAAGGATCTTGATTCATTTATGTATTATCAAAGATCACGCATTCTATGCAAACAAACAAAAAAGAATATTTGACATATATTCATTCCGAAAAAAGATTCCATATATTCAAAAAAAACCTTATTTTTCCAATTGATCCCCGAGAAAAAGCGTTGATATGGAATAGAGACACGCACTGGGACTAGGAAGGAACGAAACATGCGTACCGATGGATCCCTTCCCCATAAAAAAAAACGATCATACTTTCACAGTAGTGAAATTATCACTATTTTATAGTATGCCAGGAACCAGATTTGAACTGGTGACACGAGGATTTTCAGTCCTCTGCTCTACCGACTGAGCTATCCCGGCTCCACCTTTCCCCACCCTTCCTTCTGTCCAAAAGTTCATTTGTAACCAAGTGAATGAATCTTAAATCCCAACCTTAATCGGTTGGGGATTTTTATGCTCAACTCCTCCCCCAAACAAAAAAAATCTGTAGGGTGGGGAATTCTAAATGGAAAAAGCAACCGATAAACAAATCTTTAATAGTTTGATATAAGTCACTCTTTATCTACTCTCCATCATATTGTTATTATTACATAAAATGTACTTTAGTCGCAATCTTTTTAAGCTTGTTTTTCAAATAAAAGGGTTCGTCAGTCGGTTCTCAGTCGCCTCCTTATCCCATTACGAATTCCATTATGAAACGAAAAATATGATACTGTTCAACTTTCTTTGTTGGCTATTCCCTACTATAGCTATGGAAATTCTTTCTACCGAAAGTATCAAATCCCAATATTGAATTGGATATTTAATTTGGAATAAATCAAATTTTCTCTGAGGATAGAGGGACTTGAACCCTCACGGCCTATAAAGCCAACGGATTTTCTCTTTACTACAATTCACATTGTTGCTGAGATTAGCATGTAAAATCGGACTCTATCTTTAACCTCGTCCAATCATCCACTATAAAATAGATCCATTAGATATTAGATAATAAATATCTTTTAGAAAAACAAATATATTGAATGACGAATGATCCTCGAATTTTAAATCAACTTAAGCATCTTATTATTGATCAGACAATAACATGATCTGAGTATGATCTATGATAGTATCTTTCACTTCTTCTTCAAGAATAGATGAAACATTATATCATATAATTCATATCTATATGATTTATTTCATAGATACGGTATTGAGGATCACTCGTTGGGATAGCTTCCATCGAGTCTCTGCACCTATTCTGTTCGTTCATGAAACGAAACAACGGAATTTGGCTCAGGATTGCCTATTGTTTCCACCGAGGTTTCCCTGAATCTGAAAGCTATCACTTAGTAAGTTTCTATACTAAGGCTCAATCCAATCAAGTCCGCAGCGTCTGCCAATTCCGCCATACCCTCCCTCTGTTCCGAAAAAATAAAAATGAAGCATATTATATCATACTATATTATATTCCATGTTTTGTTTTTGTAATTTCATCAAAACTTATTTATTGAACTATAAAGAAAAACATATCTTTCTATGTTTAATATTATTTACCATGACTAGAGATAATTATAGCCTTTTTCCAGTTTTCATGCAATGTTCGTTCCTACCTGAATCGAAAAAATAAAGCTTTTTTTATCCATATCAAATCAGATTTTATTATTGTCACAATTCTTTATATTCAGTTATGCTTAAATACAATCTGTATTAAATTTGAATACAACCTGTATTATTCATCGAATTATGGAGGTTAAATAGCTATTTATTATGTATATTATTTAAAAGTGTTTGTTCCTAACATAGCGTAATTCTTTTCTTTTTAATAAAGCCTGCTTAGCCCAGAGGCTAGAATACCGCACTTGTAATATGATGGTCATCGGTTCGACTCCGATAGCTGGCTCCTCCCTTGTCATTTCTCCCCGTCTCTCTCATTATTATAATTATTCGGAAAAAGAAAAGAATGAGATGATTATTCATTTCTTTTCATTTGTTTGTTTATTGAATCTCTGTTAAGATATTTTCTAGATATGAGAGAGATCAATATTTGGATATGAAAAGAATAATTAGGGAATCGAGGAGGAACAAATTGGAATAATCTCTAATGAAAAGATTTGATTCTTTCTGGGAAAAAAAAAGAAAGATTTCTTCAGATTAAACATTTGTTTCATCACCGGATAGTTTATGTATGCTATCCCCCTTTCATCAATTTTTCTTGCAAAATAAGGAGTTCCTACGTCCCGTTACCGAGGACCCCGCGTAAAAATAATACGCCGTCTGGGGAGGTTACCAGGGCCAACTCAGAAAACGCACAAAAAAAAGCCTGATTTTATTAACAGATCTGCTTCTAGTAAAAAAGCCTCTAAATATCGTGTTCGTTTGGAGGAGAAACAGAAGTTGCGTTTTCATTACGGATTAACCGAGCGACAATTACTTGAATATGTTCGTATTGCTAGGGGAGCCAAGGGCTCAACAGGCCAAGTATCATTACAATCACTCGAAATGCGTTCAGATAATATCATTCTTGGATTGGGTATGGCTCCTACAATTCCCGGAGCAAGACAAATGGTTAACCATAAACATGTTTTGGTCAATGATTGTACAATAAACATACCAAGTTATCGTTGCAAACCCAAAGATGTTATTACTATGAGGAATCGGCCAAAATCTCAAGCTATGATCACAAGAAACAGAGATTCCTCTCGTAAATATAAAAAACCGAATCATTCGACTTTCCATTCATCACAAAACATAGGATTAGTTAATCAGATAATAGATCGTGAATGGATTGATTTAAAAATTAAGGAATTGCTAGTTGTGGAATATCATTCTCGTCAAGCTTAAAAAATAAAAAATGCTTGATGTTTTTATAGGTTTTTATAGAGAATATTCGGTTTTCCAATGATAATTCTTCAGATAGAAAAAAATTGCTTTATGGGGAAACGATTCGGATCTCTTTTTATTGCTCCCATACCATATGTTTTGTTTGTTCTACCACAAATCAATTACTAATCAAAGTTCCATTATCTGCTATATTTTATGGATCGAATTAGAGATATTCCCGTATATTTATTCTATCCAAAAAATGATATATATATAAAACACGATTCAAAAAGATTTTTGTATTATTTAATGAATAATGTATCTAAAAGAATCGAGGTGCGAATACGGAAAGAGAGGGATTCGAACCCTCGGTAAGTGAAAACCTACATAGCATTTCCAATGCTACACCTTAAACCACTCGGCCATCTTTCCTTTTCCTACGGTACTTCTCCAGTTTAATCCATATCTTTATAAGATAACAAGATCCTTTTAGCAATTGTTATTATTGGGGTAGAATCAGTTCTATTCTATTTTGTCCCGATTCCCCGGAACAAGATAAAAATGAAAGAAAGAATTTTAAATTTCAAGAAATATCTGAAAAGACGAATAACCCCTCCTAAATATCAATGATACATTTCAAAAATTTAACCTCTTCGAAACTTAGATTTCTAAAAAACAAAAGCAGATTCTATTTGATATTATATGTATATGTATGTGTCATTATTATTAATGATACATACATATTATTCTTTTTATTTCTTCCTAGTTCCCCAGCCCGTCTAGGAAAAAGAAGGAACATTATTGTTCGAGGATCATCACAAATACTGATAATAAGAAATTTGTGATAGAGTTGTACAAAAAAGGTTATTTATATTGATGTTGATGATTCTACCTTTCAGTAAGAATTACTAATGAACTAATGAAATTAAATTTGAATGTTCTAATTCTTTGCTTTCTCCGGAAAAGACTCTTTTTCTGGTTATTGAATAATGATCCGAGAATCTTTCGTAAGGGGATTGGATTAAGATGCCTTTACACACTCACTCCCAATCTCGAGCAAAACAAAAAGATGTTAATGATTTTTCATAATACAATGAAAGATTATTTTCTGAATGGATCTATCCTCAAAAAAAAATGGTGAAAGATTAACGGAATTATAACTGACTATGCCTAGATCCCAGAGAAACGATAATTTTATTGATAAGACTTCTACAATTGTAGCAGATATTTTATTGCGGGTAATTCCAACTACCCGAAGGGAAAAAGAAGCATCTACTTATTACAGAGATGGTGTGATTCGATTCTCGATTCCGGGAACAACCTTGAAATCAAATATTGTAACATATGAAACTTACGCTTAGTGAAGGTGAGTTTCAGGAATATAATGAGACAATTCCTTCCACCGTGTATCCTCGGTTGATGCAGCCCTAGATACTTCAATTTCCTATGAATCATGGTATTGAGCAAAGGGTTGAACCCATAAATAAAAAAATAGACTTTGAAAAAGCAAGTTGTTTTTATTCCATGGACATGCATGGGGGAGAAGCACTACGTGTAGGAATCGACAATACAAAGGCTTCGTTATAGTTCATACAAATTATCCGCTTTCCGAAGCTGATAAATAATTTGTGGTTGGGACAACGAACTTCCATCTCGTTTGTATTCTGGATACCCATATAACCATCGAAGGTTGTCGAAGTAGCGAACCCCTGGAAAATACGAAGCGTTAAGAACGAAGAAATTGTTAAAGTTTATATTTCTAACAACAGAAATTAATCTTTGCAAGAAGGATGGCTAGAGATAAATTATGGAGACACTAGCCCCTGCCAGTTTATGATGTTGGGTAAGAAATTTTTTTTGATTCTATAGAGCATTCCCCTTCTTGTACACCATACAGGAGAAGCCGTACGAGGTGAAAATCTCACGTACGGTTTTGAAGCGGGGCTCGATTTCCTCGAGCAACCGTAACGAATGTCAGCTCAATCCGAAGGAGAATATGCGGAAGCCTTACAAAATTATTACGAAGCCATGCGCCTAGAAATTGATCCTTATGATCGAAGTTACATACCGTATAATATAGGGCTTATTCACACAAGTAATGGAGAACATACGAGGGCTTTAGAATATTATTTCCAAGCATTAGAACGAAATCCATCCTTGCCACAAGCTTTCAATAACATGGCTGTGATCTGTCATTACGTGCGACTATCTATACTACAGAGTCTGCTGGTTGAGAACTACCGGGAATGAACAAAGGGGGGTTTCTACATATTCACTATTATTAAGTAATAGTTTTTCTTAGCTGTAGAAAGGAAATCCTCATGGAAGCCCGGGCATGGGGAAATGAATGAAGCCTATACTATATGCTCTACGGATAAGATGATTCAATTGATAAAGAAAGCGCCGCGAAGATCGATTATCGGAAGCTTGGGCTGATACGAAAGAATCCGCTTACTTACAAAAAAGTATAAAATAATCAACTTGTGTAATAGAGCCGATTTAATGAGCGAGCAGCGGTGTAGCATCAAATCCTAAGAAAAAAAAAAAAAAAAACACTTTTCAATAAATTGAAATTTTTGATCGAGTATTTTTTCAAAAAAGAATCTCTTGGAGTAAGATAGTTACCATTCGAAAAAAAAAAAATTACATCTCTAAAAAAAGATAGAGATTTTTTTGGATTCAATTTTCGTTCTTGGTAGGAGAAGGGATAAGATTTGGTTCCCCTGTTCGGGGTTCAATCCCAAACATACTTCACCAACTATTCCGGCTTTTTTGAGTACATAAATCCATAGTTTGCAAATGAATTTTCTTTGATTTATTTTATCATCTCATCATTTATGTATGTACGTAAAAAAGAAACTGAATAACTTTTGATGGAGCCGTATGAGGTAGGAAACCCTCAAGTACAGTTCTAAGGGAGGGAACCTTTTCGGAGTTGACTGACCTATCCCGACCGAGGAGAGCAAGCCATTCAGCAAGGGGATTTTGATACTTCCGAAGCTTGGTTCGACAAAGCTGCTGATTACTGGGAACAAGCTATAGCACTTGCTCCAAGCAATTACATTGAAGCACAGAATTGGTTGAAAATTGCAGGACGTCTTAAAGATTCATAACATACATTTATAATTGATCCTTCCATATTCTCGGCTTTTATATTATATGGGATTTGAAGGAACGATTATAATGTATCCCATCTAGCAGTCGGATTAGATTCTTCTTTTATTATTATTATTATTCCCTCCCTTTACAATATCTTCCTTTACAACTCTTTCGTCGTAGAAATAAATTAAGCATTCATAGAAAAAGTAAGATTATCTATATATGCTTAATAGGTTCCTATTCGGAATAATGAGAAGAAATTTAACAAAAATAGAAACGTTTTCAACCATTTATGGATAACCAACCATATCTGGTCATTATTGTGGAATAACTAAGTATAACCGATCATTATCGGATGATACATTATGTATACATAATATAATTACGTCTTTTCCGTATCATATTACAATATATTCATATTTTTTGATTGCTTTACGAGATACGAGCTAGGCTGTATACATTGTATATACATATACAATGTAGGCTGGGTAAAGACTTATCAAAACTGATTTTATATAATGATATAGTTATTGTAATAATACAATTGTGAGCTAAGGAAAAACTCAATAAAATAGTGGTCCATTAAGCACCTTCGAGGTGTGTCATAATAAAATTGAATACCTGCCCTAGGTAGCTTCTGTATCATAGTCGCCCCAGTTATAAACCGGTAAAGGAAAAAAGTTTGGAGAATCTATAGCTTTCAGAAGTTCACCAATTATTCTTGGCGGGTTTCCCCCGTGTCCTATCCGGAAAGAGGAGAACTTCGATGACTATCCGTTTACCGGAACCAGAAGTCAAAATTACGGTAGAAAGGGATCCTATAAAAACCTCTTTTGAGAAATGGGCTAAACCTGGGCATTTCTTAAAGACTCTGGCTAAGGGCCCTAATACTACCACTTGGATTTGGAACCTACACGCCGATGCTCATGATTTTGACAGTCATACCAATGATTTGGAAGATATTTCTCGCAAAGTCTTTAGTGCTCACTTTGGGCAATTAGCCATCATTCTCGTTTGGCTAAGCGGTATGTACTTCCATGGGGCTCGTTTCTCCAATTATGAAGCGTGGCTTAGTGATCCTACTCACATTAAACCTAGTGCTCAGGTTGTTTGGCCAATAGTGGGTCAGGAGATTCTAAATGGAGATGTAGGTGGAGGTTTTCGGGGAATACAAATAACCTCTGGCTTTTTTCAAATTTGGCGAGCCTCTGGAATAACTAGTGAATTACAACTGTACTCTACCGCAATAGGTGGATTGGTTCTCGCAGCGTTAATGCTCTTTGCTGGTTGGTTTCACTACCACAAAGCTGCTCCCAAATTGACCTGGTTCCAAGATGTAGAATCTATGTTAAATCATCATCTGGCAGGACTCTTAGGATTAGGTTCTCTATCCTGGGCAGGACACCAAGTACACGTCTCTCTACCTATTAACCAACTTTTAGACGCTGGAGTAGATGCTAAAGAAATCCCTCTTCCTCATGAATTCATTCTAAATCGTGATCTTTTAGCTCAACTTTATCCAAGTTTCGCTAAAGGGCTAACCCCATTCTTTACCCTAAATTGGTCAGAATATTCGGATTTTTTAACTTTTCGTGGAGGACTAAATCCAATAACGGGGGGGTTGTGGCTGACCGATACTGCCCATCATCATTTAGCTATTGCAGTTGTTTTTCTTATAGCCGGTCATATGTATAGAACTAATTGGGCCATTGGTCATAGCCTAGAGCAGATTCTAGAAGCTCATAAAGGTCCATTTACGGGTGAAGGGCATAAGGGCCTTTATGATATTCTAACCACCTCATGGCATGCTCAATTGGCTCTCAACCTAGCTATGCTAGGTTCTTTAACAATTGTGATAGCTCATCACATGTATTCCATGCCTCCTTATCCATACCTGGCTACTGACTATGGTACTCAACTTTCTTTGTTCACACATCACATGTGGATTGGTGGATTTCTCATAGTTGGAGCTGCTGCACATGCAGCCATCTTCACGGTAAGGGACTACGATCCAACCACTCAATATAACAATTTATTAGATCGTGTTCTTAGACACCGCGATGCAATAGTATCACATCTCAACTGGGCATGTATCTTCCTAGGGTTCCACAGCTTCGGCTTATATATCCATAACGACACCATGAGTGCTTTAGGACGTTCCCAAGATATGTTCTCAGATACTGCTATACAATTACAACCTGTATTTGCCCAATGGGTACAAAATACCCATGCTATAGCACCTAGTTTAACAGCTCCCAATTCAGCAGCAAGCACTAGCTTAACCTGGGGAGGTGGTGACTTAGTAGCAGTGGGTGGCAAGGTGGCTTTGTTACCAATTCCGTTAGGAACCGCAGACTTTTTGGTACATCACATTCATGCATTTACTATCCATGTAACTGTATTGATCCTACTTAAAGGTGTTTTATTTGCTCGCAGTTCCCGTTTAATACCCGATAAAGCTAATCTTGGTTTTCGTTTTCCCTGCGATGGACCCGGAAGGGGAGGAACGTGTCAAGTATCTGCTTGGGATCATGTTTTCCTAGGTTTATTTTGGATGTATAACTCAATCTCAGTGGTAATATTTCACTTTAGCTGGAAAATGCAATCTGATGTTTGGGGTAGTATAAGTGACCAAGGGATAGTGACCCATATTACAGGGGGAAACTTTGCACAAAGTTCAATTACAATTAATGGATGGCTTCGCGACTTTTTATGGGCACAGGCCTCTCAAGTAATCCAATCCTATGGTTCCTCGTCATCTGCATATGGTCTTCTATTCTTGGGTGCTCACTTTGTCTGGGCTTTCAGTCTAATGTTCTTATTTAGTGGTCGTGGATACTGGCAAGAACTCATCGAATCTATCGTTTGGGCTCACAACAAATTAAAAGTTGCTCCTGCTATCCAGCCTAGAGCCTTAAGTATTGTACAAGGCCGTGCTGTGGGGGTAGCTCATTACCTCCTGGGTGGAATTGCCACAACATGGGCATTCTTCCTAGCAAGAATCATTGCAGTAGGATAATGGCTAGGAGGATCCGAAAAGCATTATGGCATCAAGATTTCCGAAATTCAGCCGGGGCCTATCCCAAGACCCAACTACTCGTCGTATTTGGTTCGGTATTGCTACCGCACATGACTTCGAGAGCCATGATGATATTACCGAAGAGCGTCTTTACCAAAAAATTTTTGCTTCTCACTTTGGTCAGTTAGCAATAATCTTCTTGTGGACCTCCGGTAATTTATTCCATGTAGCTTGGCAAGGTAATTTCGAAGCATGGGTACAAGATCCTTTACATACAAGACCTATTGCTCATACAATATGGGACCCTCATTTCGGCCAACCAGCTGTAGAAGCGTTTACTCGAGGAGGGGCTTCAGGCTCAGTCAATATTGCTTATTCCGGCGTTTATCAATGGTGGTACACGATTGGCTTGCGTACTAATCAGGATCTTTATACTGGAGCTCCCTTTTTGCTAATTCTTTCTGCTCTTTTTTTGATAGCGGGTTGGTTGCATTTACAACCTAAATGGAAACCAAGTGTCTCGTGGTTCAAAAATGCTGAATCTCGTCTCAATCATCATTTGTCAGGACTCTTTGGAGTAAGCTCTTTGGCTTGGACGGGACATCTAGTTCATGTCGCCATTCCCGAATCAAGAGGTGAGCACGTAAGATGGGATAATTTACTGACTGCATTACCGCACCCTCAAGGTTTAGGGCCTCTCTTCGTGGGGCAGTGGGGCGTTTATGCTCAAAATGCTGATTCCGGTAGTCATTTATTTGGTACTTCCCAAGGAGCAGGTACTGCTATTCTAACCTTCCTCGGAGGATTTCATCCGCAAACTCAAAGTTTATGGTTGACTGATATTGCTCATCATCATTTAGCTATTGCCTTTGTTTTCCTCGTAGCCGGTCATATGTACAGAACTAATTTTGGAGTTGGGCATAGTATAAAGGAAATTCTAGAAGTACATGCTCCTCCAAGAGGCCGATTGGGACGTGGACATAAGGGACTTTACGACACAATCAATAATTCTCTCCACTTTCAATTAGGTCTTGCTTTAGCTTCTCTGGGAGTTATTACTTCTTTAGTGGCTCAACATATGTATTCCTTACCTGCTTATGCATTCATAGCACAAGACTTCACTACTCAAGCTGCATTATATACTCATCATCAGTATATTGCTGGGTTTATTATGACGGGTGCGTTTGCTCATGGAGCCATCTTCTTTATTAGGGATTACAATCCGGAACAGAATAAGGGTAATGTATTGGCGAGAATGTTGGAACATAAAGAAGCTATCATATCTCATCTAAGTTGGGCTAGTTTATTCCTGGGTTTTCATACCTTGGGACTCTATGTCCATAACGATGTTATGCTCGCTTTTGGTACTCCGGAGAAACAAATCTTGATTGAACCCGTATTCGCTCAATGGATCCAATCCACTCATGGCAAAGCTTTATATGGTTTTGATGTACTCCTATCCTCGGCAAATAGTCCAGCGTTTAATGCTGGTCAAAGCATTTGGTTACCCGGTTGGTTGGATGCTATTAATAATAATAGTAACTCGCTATTTCTAACCATAGGTCCCGGAGATTTTTTGGTTCATCATGCCATTGCTTTGGGTTTACACACAACCACGTTGATCCTAGTAAAAGGTGCTTTAGATGCACGTGGCTCCAAGCTAATGCCAGACAAAAAAGAATTTGGTTATAGTTTTCCATGCGATGGTCCGGGACGAGGTGGGACTTGTGATATTTCAGCTTGGGATGCTTTTTATTTGGCAGTCTTTTGGATGTTAAATACTATTGGATGGGTTACGTTCTATTGGCATTGGAAGCATATTACCTTATGGCAGGGAAATGTAGCTCAATTCAACGAATCTTCTACTTATTTAATGGGATGGTTAAGAGATTACTTGTGGTTAAATTCCTCGCAACTTATTAATGGATACAATCCATTTGGTATGAACAGTTTATCTGTTTGGGCATGGATGTTCTTATTTGGGCATCTCGTTTGGGCTACTGGATTCATGTTTCTTATCTCTTGGCGTGGATATTGGCAGGAACTTATTGAGACTCTAGCATGGGCTCATGAGCGTACACCTCTAGCTAATTTGGTGCGCTGGAGGGATAAGCCAGTGGCTCTTTCTATTGTTCAAGCAAGATTAGTTGGATTAGCTCATTTTTCTGTGGGTTATATATTTACCTATGCGGCTTTCCTAATTGCTTCTACATCAGGCAAATTTGGCTAGTCATCATCTCTAGTAAGATCAGAATTATTAAATTAAGCCTACCCTTGGATCGGGACTGACTAGACTTAGACTAACGGTAGGCCTAATCCCATTCCACTGAATGAAATAGTTAGGAGTGAAAGAAGAAGTAGAGAAAGAGATGAATAATCCTCTTTCATTCCAAAATTTGACATAAAAATGTTATTTATTATTAATTGAACCATTATGGCAAGAAAGAGTCTTATCCAGAGGGAGGAAAAGAAGCAAAGGTTGGAACAAAAATACCATTCTATTCGTCAATCTTTAAAAGAGAGGATGAGTAAGGTTTTTTCATTAGATGAAAAATGGGAAATTCATAGAGAATTACAATCCTTACCACGTAATAGTGCACCTACGCGTCTTCATCGTCGTTGTTTCCTGACTGGAAGACCTAGAGCTAATTATCGAGACTTTGGTTTATCTAGGCACGTGCTTCGCGAGATGGCTCATGCATGTTTGTTGCCCGGAGTAACAAAATCTAGTTGGTAAAAAAGAAAAAATTCGGAAAGAAAGATTGGATATGAATGTAATTGAGAATAATCCCTAAAAGGGAAATTCTCTACGTTTGAATATTATATTGCTTGTCCAGTGAATCCTATTTATATATTAATTAATTAATAATAATAATATATAAATTGCGCGGGGTAGAGCAGCCTGGTAGCTCGCAAGGCTCATAACCTTGAGGTCACGGGTTCAAATCCCGTCTCCGCCAAAACCAAAGTTTTTAGCCTTTTCTAGTTTATGTATGAATCTCTATGCCTTCATTTTATTCAAGAATTAAAAAACGAATCTAAGATTATATCGATTCTATATTCCACTTATATCCTTTTGGGGGAATGGGCGGGTAGCGGGAATCGAACCCGCATATTCTCCTTGGCAAGGAGGAATTTTACCATTAAACCATACCCGCAACTGCTTCTTTTCTCTCGTTCTCCACTATATTAGTAGATTCACTTGTATATAGTCAATTATTGATTAATAATGCAAATTTAAATTACTTATTCCTTTATTGAAAGACGGAACGAATCGGTGATGGAACTCAACCCTCCCCTGGGAAACACTTTAGATTCTGTGCCTCAGTGCTTTCATTCAACCAAGGAAGGGGATGCCGCAACTCAGCCAAAAACTTAGGATATGGAGGAGTTAAGGATACCTACTAAAAAGACTGATCCGATCCGTGGCGAAGCACCCGAAAATACGACATTTTTGTTACTTGACCAACCGTCAGGAGAGGCAAGCACAACAGGCACACCAATTACTGGGAGAAATGAAATCGCGATTAATGCAAACACGGCCAACTGAAAGGCAATAGTCATGGTTGTGGTTTTCCAGGTTCTTAACGAATGAAACGGATTATACCATTTGATCCCTATCTGGCATAGATCTTGAAAACCAAGCCAAACGTATCATATAAACAATTTAATTCGACTATATTTATAATTGAGCCTTATTAACTTCTCCCATCTGCAGATGATGCTTTTTGCATATCTTTCAAAAGAGAGATATTATATGTTATTCACACAATATAAATATTTACTAATGATTATGGTACCGATATTATAGATGCTACCAAAAGAAGTTATAGTTACGTAGAATGAATTTTAGGAGAGATGGCCGAGTGGTTTATGGCTCCGGTCTTGAAAACCGGTATAGTTTCAGTGCTATCGAGGGTTCGAATCCCTCTCTCTCCTTCCGTCGAAGAATCATCTCATTCACGAATCTAGTTATCAATATCAATTGATTTGAAAGCTCGGCTATTCATAGCCGAGCTTTTAGCAGGACGGTATTTATCACTCGTATTCGGGGAAGCTTTTTCTTAGCTGAGCTGGAATTCCAGCTTACTCATTTCTATTCACTCCTCTAGTTAAGGGGTGTCATAGAAAGGACAGGTTCGGAATCACGGTCAATTCCTTTCTCAAATCCGGCTGCAGCTGCACGAGCTCTTCCTGCATGCCATAAATGACCTACAAAGAAAAAGAATCCTAGAACAAAATGGGAGGTAGCTAACCAACTGCGAGGAGAAACATAGTTCACTGCATTAATCTCAGTAGCTACTCCACCTACGGAATTCAAAGAACCTAAAGGAGCATGAGTCATATATTCCGCCGAGCGTCGTTCCTGCCAAGGCTGTATGTCTTTTTCCAACTTATTCAAATCCAAACCATTAGGACCCCTTAGGGGTTCCAACCATGGAGCACGAAGATCCCAGAAGCGCATCGTTTCTCCCCCAAAAATAATCTCTCCAGTGGGGGAACGCATAAGGTATTTACCTAAACCAGTGGGTCCTTGAGCAGAACCTACGTTAGCTCCAAGGCGTTGGTCTCTAACCAGAAAGGTAAACGCTTGAGCTTGAGAGGCCTCTGGACCAGTAGGACCATAAAATTCGCTAGGATAAGCTGTATTGTTAAACCAAACGAAGCAACAAGCGATGAAACCAAAGACGGAAAGAGCCCCTAAACTATAAGACAAGTAAGCTTCTCCAGACCATACGAAAGCACGACGAGCCCATGCAAAAGGTTTGGTTAGAATGTGCCAGATTCCACCGAAAATACAAATAGAACCTAACCAAACATGTCCCCCAATTATATCTTCCAAATTGTCTACACTAACAATCCAACCTTCTCCACCAAAAGGTGATTTGAGTAAATAACCGAATATAACGCTTGGACTAAGGGTAAGATTTGTTATTTTCCTTACATCTCCACCACCGGGAGCCCAAGTATCATATACGCCCCCAAAATACAAGGCTTTAAACGCTAGAAGGAGAGCACCAACACCTAGCAAGATTAGGTGAATACCTAAAATAGTGGTCATTTTGTTCTTATCTTTCCATACATAACCGAAAAATGGAAAGGATTCTTCTAAAGTTTCGGGTCCGATAAGTGCGTGATAAACACCCCCAAAACCTAAAACTGCGGAAGAGATTAAGTGAAGCACTCCGGATACGAAGTATGGGAAGGTATCTACAACTTCTCCGCCAGGACCTACTCCCCATCCCAAAGTAGCCAGATGGGGAAGTAGAATTAAACCTTGTTCATACATAGGCTTTTCCGGTACGAAATGAGCTACTTCAAATAAGTTCATCGCTCCAGCCCAGAACACAATCAATCCGGCATGAGCCACGTGGGCACCAAGCAATTTACCAGATAAGTTTATAAGTCGGGCATTACCGGCCCACCAAGCAAAGCCAGTGGTTTCTTGATCACGACCACCTAAAGCCAAGGTTCCATTAAAGAGCGTTTCCACGGGGTAGAACCTCCTCGGGGAATACAAGGTTTTCATGAGGCTGATCCTGGGCCGCCATCCAAGCACGAATACCCTCGTTCAAAAGAATGTTTTTGGTGTAGAAAGTTTCAAACTCAGGATCTTCTGCTGCACGGATCTCCTGAGAGACAAAGTCATATGCCCGCAGATTCAAGGCTAGACCAACTACTCCGATAGCACTCATCCATAAACCAGTTACGGGTACGAATAACATGAAGAAATGTAACCAACGTTTGTTGGAGAAAGCAACACCGAAAATTTGGGACCAGAAACGATTAGCGGTAACCATGGAATAAGTCTCTTCAGATTGAGTTGGGTTAAAAGCACGGAATGTATTTGCACCATCACCATCCTCGAATAGAGTATTTTCCACAGTAGCACCGTGAATAGCACATAGAAGAGCAGCACCCAATACTCCAGCGACTCCCATCATATGAAATGGGTTTAAAGTCCAATTGTGAAAACCCTGGAAAAAAAGGATAAATCGGAAGATCGCTGCTACACCGAAGCTGGGTGCAAAGAACCAACCAGACTGGCCCAATGGATAGATCAGGAATACAGAAACAAAAACAGCAATCGGACCAGAGAATGCAATTGCGTTGTAGGGACGCAATTGTACAGATCGAGCAAGTTCAAATTGGCGCAACATGAAACCTATTAAACCAAAGGCACCGTGTAGGGCAACGAAGGTCCATAAACCACCCAATTGGCACCAACGAGTAAAGTCTCCCTGTGCTTCAGGACCCCATAATAGCAGCAAAGAGTGTGCTAAACTATCAGCAGGAGTAGAGACTGCGGCAGTCAGAAAGTTACAACCTTCCAAATAAGAACTAGCCAATCCGTGAGTATACCATGAGGTTACAAAGGTTGTACCCGTAAACCATCCACCCAAAGAAAAATAGGCACAGGGAAAAAGCAATAGACCAGACCAACCCACGAATACAAAACGATCTCTCCTTAGCCAGTCGTCCATGTTATCAAATAAACCTTTTCGCTCTTTGGAAAACTTTCCAATGGCTATAGTCATAGTGATTCTCCCATTCAACTATTTCAACCATTTTTGAGCACCTTATCACTATCGAATCATTGAAAGATATCATATTCGATCATCCACGAACGATCCTTTTTCTTTCTTTGCCCCCTCCAAAGAATTCTCTGATCAATTTTATAGATGCATCGTAGTCCATTTGTTGGTTCAAGGCATTCAATATAGATAGAATGAATCTTTGTCTGGTCTCGAAACGGACTTAGCAAAGACCTTTTAGAAGGTAGGTAAGCTTTTCTTTTCTCCCTAGTATTTTCTCCCACAAGGATTGATTCCCCTTCCTTTTGATGTCCCTTTAACCTAATATTATTGAAATTCTTTGAATCCCCTTCTTAGATCCGTTTGAGCAATAGAAGTAACGTCTCTTATCCTTATTTCATCGGGATGCATCTATTTTACATTCTCCTTCCGTAAAAAATAGGATATATATATATAAATATATGTATTTATAAACCAAGAGACTTTTCTAACTTATGGGGAGCAAGCAGTAGGAGAAGGAAAGAGGCAGGATTCAATTCTCAAAATTAAAACATTTTAATGTGAATGAAAAACTAACTTCTTTTTCATTTTGAAAAGCCTGATTTGATTTTTTTGATTCCAGGCTTATCTTTGATATAAAATTCACATTTACGGTTTCGAGTCAATTTTGATATTAGGGTAGCCAACTTATATACAATATAATAAGTCAAGTTTACTATTTTCATAAAATTGATGATCTTTCCATATCAAACGTTTAAGGATTTATTATTAGTTATGGAGTGGATCGATCGGGATTCGAATCCCCCGCTCACCCTCATAAAATAAAAGGATTTTTTTTTGATCAAATAAAATATCGATTATTCGTTATATTATTCAGAAATTCCCTTGTTAATCTGAGCTAAGGGATTAATTCTCGGGGGGGTCAAAAACCCGGCCTATACTAATTACACCATCCTTTACAATTTCATTCCTTTCTTCGGACATACATCGATCGTATATATGGAAAGCTCCTAACTCTTGACTAACCTTAACTAATGCCCTATTCATCTTTTCCTACCAAAACAAGCAATCCATCATGTTATGAGCTAATAGATATTTCCACGCAATTATTTATATTTACGAGAATTGGACCGGGTGGAGCAATAATACTCCACTCCCGAGTTGATAAAAAATGGAAACTTATAAGACCACTACATATTCTTTTTGCTCGATATAGAGAATTAGAATTATGAATTTGAAATTGTAATTATTCAAACTATTATGTTTTTGATAAAACTTTCTTTCTCATCTGACTATTCCAATTTAGTAAGTGTTCATGAGTGGATTCTCATCCAGGAGGATATAAAATGGAATAGAATACCTTCTATGGCTATGGAGAAAATATGGAAGCCCTTTATCGGATTTGAACCGATGACTTACGCCTTACCATGGCGTTACTCTACCACTGAGTTAAAAGGGCTTCTTTGAGGGGGAAGAATTGTATTATTGCAAGAACAAATATAGTTTGATTGAAAAATCAAGAAAATGTCAACCAGTTCATAAAAATATATAGCTTATTTCTGGCCTAATCTTTCCATATGCATAGAAGTTAATAATAAAAATCATATAGGTTATGCAAGTCATTTAGTTAATGCAATCCACGTAGATCATCAAAATCTGGAACCAATAAAATCGACTCTAATTTTATTTTCATTGTTATTTACTTTATTATTAGTATTAGAATCGTTTATTAGTCATATTTATCCCCTTTCCGTAATGCGGATCCTTCTCATATTTTTCCAATTATATTACACATCATATGATTCTTAATTGAATTGTTTTGATATATTAAAGGATTCAGTTCTCATCATATCGATTCGCTCGAATTGAACTTCTTTTTACCCATTTTAGAATCTGTAATCTAAACTAAAATGATTTTTCCGATGAAATTGGAACAGGTTTTGTTCTTCCATTTTCTCCAACGAAGAACTCTTATCTATCATTCCTTTATATGGGATAAAGTTCGTTGAATATATATAATATAACCGAAGAAAAGCACAAACAATTAAAAAAAAAAATTTTTTAATTTTCAATAACCTCCTCTCCGGGTAGATGCTATGTATGGGCAATTCAATTAAATATTTCCGTATGGTCGTTTCGACCCTGGAAATAATTAGTCACTTCGAAGTGTTTCGATTAGGAAAAATAGTTTGTAGGAGGTAAGGATGGTGATAAAGTTAGTTCGAAAAGGGTTTACTTTCTTTATTCTCTCGCGGAGGAGGAAAAAGAAAGCATAGTTCCCCTCTTACCCCACCCCAAAGTCCAAAATATTATTTCATAAACAAATTATAGTAAAATTGAATTTCTACCATTTGATCTTGTAGTAACTATGGAAATAAACTAGGATATAGCAGGACAAACATAACATTATGTTCTAGAACGAGATGGGCGAGTAAAAAGCGTAGTGATTCTCTAGAGGGAGAATATAATATTATGGAATGAACCACGGTTAATCTTCTATGAGAAAGGTAAGTGCGCCCTGACTTATATATTGAATAAAAAAATTACCTTTTTTATTTTATTTAACCCCTGCTCCGAACTTGTTCTAAATACAACTTGCTCATTCAAAAACTTCGTAGGTTTTTGAATGAGCAAGTTGTTTCGTCTAATATGATCGAGGAGATAAGATTTAATAAATAAACTATTGATTGTTGATTAAAATCTTGTAATATTCAATAATGAATCCAAATAGATAAGACATGATTCATACAATACGTATAAGTTTACTCTAATATAGCATAAAAAAAAACTGGGTTCAAAATACCTAATTATCGGGTTAAAAGTGGAGATGAGATAACACACTCGGCTTCAAATAATATATATATATCGCTGGGTGGGATGTGTGAACCTCAGATGTTAAGCCGTCCATCTCCCGTAGGTAGAAATGAAACTAATAATTGGAAATATTATTGGAATGAAATGAACCATACTATTGACAGTAAATAATGAATTGAGTAACATAAGGATAAGCCCCCATCGTCTAGAGGCCCAGGACATCTCCCTTTCACGGAGGCGGCGGGGATTCGAATTCCCCTGGGGGTACGAAAAGTCTTCGGAATCACGAATATCCCGAGAACTTTCCGCACCCGTTTCTATTCCCATCCCGATATAAGAGAGAGGGGTAAAAGCTTTTATTCCCCTTTCTTTCCAACTGACTGGGTCGATGCTCGAGTGGTTAATGGGGACGGACTGTAAATCCGCTGGCAATGCCTACGCTGGTTCAAATCCAGCTCGACCCAATGTCATGTCAACTTATCAATCCATTCATTATTCAATTAATTTATTATATGAAGTTTCTTTCTCTGGTTGATCTGAACATTCAGCATCAATAAAAGATTACTGCTCCATAATGGGATTACTGCTTCAATAACAAAGATCCCGTTTCGTTTTCGTCTATCGATATTGTCCTATTCGTAGAGAAACATATCTATTCTAATTCCATCCAGACAGAACAATTACAATAATTGTAAAGAATAGATTTGACACATAAGTTTTTGATCGACATAATAACTAAACTGTTTTTAATGGGATTGTAGTTCAATCGGTTAGAGTACCGCCCTGTCAAGACGGAAGTTGCGGGTTCGAGCCCCGTCAATCCCGAATCACCAAATTAATTTGATTTATAATTCATTTATTAAAAAAAAACTAGGATAAGTTTCTTAGCAAAACCTCACTTACTTGAAGTGGATTCGGACCCCATGCTCTTACGGGATTCCGAATCTCGTGTGTCCACCATTTCACCACTAAAACCCTCTATACCTTATCTAATTCTCTAAATATAGACTAAGTATTTTCTTATTTTTTCAACCAATTATCGGAATTCTTTTCATAAACGCAGGCGAACGACGGGGATTGAACCCGCGCGTGGTGGATTCACAATCCACTGCCTTAATCCGCTTGGCTACGTCCGCCCCCTTCTACTCATTCATTCCATTCGGATATGATAATGACCCCGAAGGTGGTTAGGGAGAATTTTCGAGATCCCTTCTAGGGACTCTAGAGGCCCGGCCCCTTTAAGCAGCAGGGACCCCTGCGGTCTCCCTTTCAATTAATCAGGGTCATTATCTTTCTCCGAGAACCCCCTGTTTGATCCTAACTTTCAACGTTAAGGTTGAAAAGGACTGAGTTACTATCTTTTTATCGATAATAACTAGGAATCTGTAGAGACATAAATTAACCGTTTGCGGAAGGAGCTTCAATAGAAGCTAAATCTAGAGGGAAGTTGTGAGCGTTACGTTCGTGCATAACTTCCATACCAAGGTTGGCACGGTTGATAATGTCAGCCCAGGTATTGATTACACGACCTTGGCTGTCAACTACAGATTGGTTGAAGTTAAAACCATTTAGGTTGAAAGCCATGGTGCTGATGCCCAACGCGGTGAACCAAATACCTACTACAGGCCAAGCAGCCAAGAAGAAGTGTAGAGAACGGGAGTTGTTAAAGCTAGCGTATTGGAAGATCAACCGGCCAAAGTAACCGTGAGCAGCTACGATGTTATAGGTTTCTTCCTCTTGACCAAACTTATAACCTGCATTAGCAGATTCATTCTCCGTGGTTTCTCGAATCAAACTTGAAGTTACTAGAGAACCATGCATAGCACTGAATAAAGAGCCACCGAATACACCAGCTACACCCAACATATGAAATGGGTGCATAAGGATGTTGTGTTCAGCTTGGAACACAATCATGAAGTTGAAGGTACCAGAGATTCCCAAAGGCATACCATCGGAGAAGCTTCCCTGACCGATGGGGTAGATTAAAAAAACAGCGGTAGCAGCTGCAACGGGAGCTGAATATGCAACAGCAATCCAGGGACGCATACCTAGACGGAAGCTAAGTTCCCATTCACGACCCATGTAGCAAGCTACGCCAAGTAGGAAGTGAAGAACGATTAGTTCGTAGGGACCACCATTGTATAGCCATTCATCAACGGAAGCTGCTTCCCAGATAGGGTAGAAGTGTAAACCGATAGCTGCAGAAGTTGGAATGATGGCACCAGAGATGATATTGTTTCCGTAAAGGAGAGAACCGGAAACGGGCTCACGGATACCGTCAATATCCACTGGAGGAGCTGCAATAAAAGCAATGATGAATACAGAAGTTGCAGTTAATAGGGTAGGAATCATCAATACACCAAACCATCCAATATAAAGGCGGTTTTCGGTGCTGGTAATCCAATTGCAGAAGCGACCCCATAGGCTCGCGCTTTCGCGTCTCTCTATAATTGCGGTCATGGTAAAATTTGGCTTGTTGAATAAGAATTATTACCCAAGCACAAATATTATATTTTGTATGCTTGTTATTCTATATTATACGGAGTTACCCCTTTGTTGTCAACCCCTGTTTCTTATTCAGAGGTCCAGATTATTAAAATACGTAAAACAGTAAGTAATTAAATGATTGGAGTGACATAAGTAGCCTATGTTACATAACTTACTTGCAACATAACAAATATCATTTCATCTTTATCTCATCAATAGGGAAACATACCCATTATATACTATTTCAAATTTAAAGTGTAAGAAAAAAAAATATGAATTGAATCCGATCAATTGGGTTCGGGTTGGCCGGGGCTCGAACTCATCCAGAACTCGTCGGATGAAAGTAGGTGAATTACTCTCCTCTGGGAGCTGGTTTTCTGCGTTTGCAATTTTCATTGCGCATGGCTCTCTCTATGCTATGTACGTACCTATCGCTTCAGTTCTTTCACAAGATTATCTTGAGTCTCGGCAATTGAATTGCCCGACGAGCCTCTCGTTAGTAGAATCAGTTTCGAATTCGAGTATACCTCTTTTTTGCAACGAATTTGCTAAAGAATTTATTTGGATAATATCCAAATACCAAAATTTTTTTTTATGATAATGAACCTTGGGGAGAAACGGGGATATTAACTCTGGTTTCTCCGAAAAAGAGGATCTCGGAAACAGTTTTGAACCATATTTTTTCCACACAACGCGTATTGTACTTTTATGCCTACAAGCCAAAGTTTTCGCGCATGAAAATCGAAGTATATATTGTATTCGATACAACCCCTCTTTATTTGAACATCCACTATAATAATAGTCGATATTTTTCCAAATTTGATTGAATCGGTTGAGAATGTCATCGTCTCTTAGAGTAGTCCAAGCTAATTTACCAATTGGATGTCCCAAAGTATCGCAAAATTTTTCTTTGGCTAATAATCCGATTAGACCGGAAATTGGAGTTATAGCACACAATTCTCTGGTAGGAAGACTGATAGCAATGGGTAAATCATCCACCATTTCAGCTCGAACTGTAGTGATTTTGGGTCCAATACCTAGGATATAACCCAAAAAAGGAAAACAATCTTTGGATGATTTTTGAATACGTATCCTGTATGGTTGAACCCAAAAATGAAAATGATATTGCCAAAGTCTTAATAAAAAATGCTTCCATCTCTGGGCTAAATATTTAGTACCTTTCAAAGCTACCATGTAATTGTTTTCATATCTTACATAATGAATAGAAGGATTTTTCACGAAAAAAGAGACGTTTTCCGGTGGAGTAATCATCCATGATGGCTTCGCAACATAGGATGGCTTTGCAATATGCTCGATCTTTTGAATAGAGTTAGTTTGATCGGATGAAGCGGAGAACGATTCAAAATGTAAGGTTTTTTCCCAAAGGGAGACTAAAGTAGATTCGGATTCATATATATAGTAATTCCATAAAAATATGGATAACCTATTTGTTTCTCTTGGAGAGAAAAAGATGGTTGTATTTGAGATAATTAGATTTTGTTGTTCGTGGAGAATGAATCGTAATAGGTGTAGAAAGGGAGCATCCTAAATCCGTCGACGAAAAATTCGAATAAGTACTTCTGGATGGAGAGAATAGGGTAATTTAGTACCTAAGAAATAATAGGAATGCGAAAAATGATCCTCCATGAAAGGGAATATGGAATGAATAGATCGAAAACTATTCCATTCATTCGTTTCCCTTAACAAGGGTTGCAATTGCATCAAGAAATGGATTTGCAGAACTATAGTCGGACCTTCTCGAATTGATCCGCAAGAAGAATTGATATAGTAATTGAAAGATTGATTTTTTTTATCACCCTTCCTCCCAAGACGCTTCCTTGATAAAGATAAAAAAGTATCTGGAAGGTCTTGTTGACGTATTCTATCAATTAGACGCTCTATGATTATGAAACTTAAATGATTGTTGCTCGGACCTGAATCCTCTTTTCGTTTTAAATTCGATTTATTTGAAAAACAATTATAAGCAATTGCGTAAATATCATCATGAAGGAGAAGTTTATATAAAAAGCGTTGCTGCCACAAGATATTTTTTTGATTTCTTCGTAGCTTCTTTATTTCAGATAAAACCCAAGCTATGGTTCTCATATGAGTAACTCCTTGGGATGAGAAATGATGCATAGTGCGATCCACGCGAAGATCGGATAGATTTATTTTCATTTATTCAGAGATAAAAAAAAGATTCTATAAAATAATTTTTATCTAAAACTCATTTGATTCCTTGTAAAAAAGCATTAATCTTTTCGAAAAAAGGATCTCTTTTTGCAAACTGATCGCTTACCTGACTTATAAATCACTTTATTTAGTCGGCACGCTGGTTATTCTTTTACACATTTGTATTTATTTATTTATTTATTTATCCGAGTATTCAAGATTCATTTCTGATAAGAATAAGAATACCCTTCTTGTAAGAATAAGAATACCCTTCTTGTAGGAACAACCCCTCTCTCTCATATTGGTTACTAATTTACTCCTTTTCAATTAGTAAAGAGAATATTAAATGGGATCTTTGAATAAACGGGAGCTCATTCTTCTGGTTCCATCTATGATTTAAGCCATCTAGCTTTATCCATTAACTTTTCCGCTTGAGTAGTAGATCTGTTTTAACAAAGCAATCCGAATCTTTTCCTTCCATTACGATACTAAGAAAGAGATTTTGATCAAATTAAGCTTGATAAAAATTCTATAATGAAACGACTTTTTTCCGCTAAGTCGATCAATCGTAGTCTTATAAAACTTTTAGGAGCCGATTACTCTACCGTTGGATTAACAACCCCGAGAATGAAATAATAGAGTATACTGGAAGAATGGATGAAAAGGAATAAATGAACCTTGAGAATATGAATCAGAGTAAGTCAAGTTGAGAGAGAATGAATAAAAAAAATTATTGATGCGGGCTTTCTTTTTCTTTTTTTATTAATGTTTTTCTTTTTTTTAATATTAATTACTTCAGGATTTCCGATTTTTTCTTCTTATTCCGTGGAAAGGAAAAAAATCTATAATGATAGGGAACAGAAGAATGGTTAACGAGAAGGAAGCTAGTCGACTGGGAGTTCAACAGGGACCACCTCCCGGAGCGGAGATGGATAAAGTATTTTTTGTTTTTTCTCCCCCATTTAATGGGAAGAAACGGCTTGACGGAACGATAAGCTCCCCCCTCCTCCCTCATATCTTTTATCTGGCCTCTCATTATTCCATTTAGCTATTTCTCGATATCATTAACTTGATTTTAGATCTATTTCGGTAAAACGAAAAATAGGTTATATTAAACATAAACGCAATCTTTACCTAACCCATTATAACGAAGGCTATTCTACTAAATGAACATATAATAGGATTTGGAAAAATGGATCAAGCATTGAACTCATAACCATCTCAATTAGCTTTGATTTGTTCAAATATCCTTGCTTTAAGGCGGGTATCCCTATCCAACAATCTCTGCAGGTTGAGCTTTCCTCTATACGAAGTTTTTTCCCCGTACGGCTCAATCAATAATGACTTCACTTCAGTGAAATTAAAATGAAGGTTATCCTATACATACGGTATTTTTTTCCACGTTTGGAATTAGTGTGTTCTCTCTATTGAGTCATCTTTAACTTCATCTAAATCTCGTCGTTTAAAAAATCAAATAGGATTTTATCGTTCTTAGACTGATCTTCATAATCAGCCCCACTTTTTTCGATTGAAGGAGGGGAAATGAAAGTAATTTCGATTTCTTTCATTCACCGTAATCAATTATAACAATTATTAATTATTACATTGTTCGATCAACTTATTGAAAATTAAAAAATTTAAATTATTTGTTTGATAAGTAAGAATCTATTTACTAATTTAGTAAATTTAATTTTTAAAAAGTTGGACAAAGTTTCAATAGCTTTTTTTTCTACGTTAACTTTAGATTATATCTCCTAACTCGTAGGTTATAAAGAAGATTCTACGTTGTTACGCGAACTCACTAAAAAAAAAAAGAAAGATTGTGTTTGGAAACGTATGTTGGGATAGGAGTTCTTTAATTCGGATAGGGAATGGCAGATGTTCCACGAAACCGATCATAATATTCAAGTTGCACGTCGTTTTCTAACATATCATTCTAAACGAAGTTTTACCATAATCTTTCTTTGAGATTCAGATAAAGGTGTAAATGAATATGTTGTAGGAATATATGAAATAAATGGCATGAGTTTTTATTCTATTCTATTTTTATGAAATGAAGTTTTTAGTCTTATGTTATACTATAGGTGGATGGAAGGATAGAGAGAAGGTTCCCAATGTAATGTTTCAAGCATTCAATGCTTCCTTAGCTGCATACATTACTTCGACAGTAATTTTTGTAATGCCACTCTGTCTTGCAAACTTCTCAGTCTTTCTTTTAATTTTGCCCCTAACAAATCCAGGAATTTTACTTAATTCCAATTGACTCTCGGAATTCCAAATCAAATCCGTTTCTGCGGATAATGATTTAGTAATAACTTCTTTAGTATCATGACCACCAAAAATATCTAAAAGATGGTCTTCCATGCCCAAAGTATATGAGTTATAAACTAAATCGGCTATTTGATTAGTACCCTCATAACCTAAAAAAGGCCGATATCCCAATGGGAAATTTTGGATATGAACTGGTGGAGAAATAACTCCGCAGGGAATATCAAGACGTTTACCAATATGACGTTCCATCTGAGTACCAAATATGGCGGATGGTTCTACACGAGCGATCATATCCCCTACTTCAATATGGTCATCTGTAATAAGTACTTCATCACAGAGACCCCAAACTTGTTCGTTAAACCATTCCGCATCGTGTTTGCAATAGGTACCCGTACAACAAACACGAATCCCCATCTCTCGAGCAAGTATCTTAGTCATTGAAGCAGCATGAGTTGCATCACCAAAAACAACTGCCTTTTTTCCTACAAAATTTTGGCAATCGATGGATCTTGAGAACCAAGCGGCTTGAGAAACAAATCTGGTTTGTTGATCAATATAATGTTCATAATCAACTGTTTTATTGGAAAAAGCAGGAGTCCATTTATTAACATGCCCTTGTATTTGTCGGATAAACTCAGCCGTATCTATAACTCCCATAGGAGTTGTAGATATGTAAGGCATTCCAAATTCTTTTTCCAAATATATTGCTGTCATTAAGCCTATTTCACGATAAGGAACAAAATTAAACCAGGCTTTTGGTAAATTTTGGAGATCTTCTACAAATCCCCCTTCGGGAATTACCTGATTGATTTCAATACCCAGATCCTGTAATAAACGTTTTAATTCGCGACAATCGTGTTGATTGTGGAAGCCCAGCGTAGAAATACCGATAATATTTGCGGAAGGTATATCTGTTATAGATCGATTCAATTTTCCTTGTCTACGAGCCTTACCCAAATAATATCGAACCACTTGTTCCAAAGTTCTATCCGCTGCCTGAAGTTCATTAACTCGATAATGATTCACATCCGCGGGAATTACATCAGAATCAGAAGCAATAGATGCTCTATCCACAAAGTTTTGTAGATCTTCCTGTAAGATACTAGAAGTACAGGTAGGTGTTAATATAATCAAATCAGGACGCTCTTCTTTCTCTTTCTGAATAATATTATCAACAACTTTCTCTTGGGATCCGCGTGTTAATACATGACGATCTACTATGCTAGCAGTTACGGGAGTAAAATCCCTCTCTCTTTCCAGCATGGAACGCATTACATTAAAGTAGTCATCTCCCAGAGGAGCATGCATAATTGCATGCACATTTTCGAAGGAACTGGCTACTCGAAGAGTTCCGATATGAGCAGGGCCGGCATACAACCAATAGGCTAATTTCATGAAGAAGATTCTTTTTCTGTTTTCCCTATTCTACTCCGCAGAGATTCTGCTTGCCATACCTATAATATTGTCGTAAGATGATTCAGAGAATATACTACTACAAATAAATAGTAGAAAATTGAAATGTTCATTTCCTTCCAAGAGAACTCTTTTTTATTTCATCGGAGAAGCCTGGGACGGAAGGATTCGAACCTCCGAGTACCAGGGCCAAAACCCGGTGCCTTACCACTTGGCCACGCCCCATAGGAGATATATCCGATGCTATTCAATCCCGATATTAAGGTTGTTGTCAATCTATCTATTCGGACTAAATCTCAGTCCAAGATTTATTTGTTTCTATGAAATAAAATAGATTGTTAAGTAGAAATAGATTAATTGCGGAAACAAAAAGAGATGGGATAGAATAAAAGAAGGATTCTTGAGAAAATTGAACGGAATAGAAAAAACATTGATTTCTTTTTCTTTCATTTGTTTCACTGGGAGGGAGATCGCGCAAATATGGGACTGGGCTTGGAGGAACCAACCCATGCGTACGTAATGGAATGTACTGAAAAACTTTCATCAAGAATTTATGAGGTTGGTTCCTTTCGTGCCGTACTGAACCCCTGTAATAATCTTTCTTTTTTCGGAGAAAAAATGTTAGTTATGTTTGATACCTATCCAGGAAACACCACTTGTTTAAGTGATACCGTTTTGGCTAAATCACCCGAAGCTTATGCTATTTTCGATCCGATTGTGGATATAATGCCGATCATACCGTTGTTCCTTTTCCCCCTAGCCTTTGTCCGGCAAGCCTCCGTGAGTTTCCGATAATATATATATAAATATATTTATTTATTTATTTATTTTTTTTCCCTTTCTTTCGAATAACTTACTTGTCTTATTCACCCCTTCCAATCGAACTACCAAAATTACCTTGAAAAAAAAAAGAAGGTTTTTGGAGAAGGTCGATTGCGGCGATCCCGGGGCTGCTGGCTCATTTTAACCGGAGGAACCGAGTTGACGGGGGTTCAAATCCCTCTTTCCTCAATTCAATTTAATCGGCTATGATAATCAATATAAAAAATCATTTTTGTTTCATTAAAATAAAAAAAAAAATTTTTTAATTTTATTTTATTCAAATAAAGGTGGTATAGGGATTGATAATTTACTCCATCCTACTCCTAGTAACGCAATGATCCGGAGATTACGTCATGCTTACTCTCAAGCTGCTCGTTTACACAGTGGTCATTTTTCTTGTTTCTCTCCCCGTTTTCGGATCCCTATCAAATGATCCTGGACGTAATCCCGGACGTAAAGAATAATTACAGAGATTCTATGGATTCATAAGATAAATATTTAGTTAGTAAACGGGGAGAGAGGGATTCGAACCCTCGGTACGAATGATCGTACAACGGATTAGCAATCCGCCGCTTTAGTCCACTCGGCCATCTCCCCGAGCAGGGAAGTATTCTTACTCTAACATGATGCTAGAGCCAAAGTCTATATTCTCCAAAATATATTCTACTGGATATATAGCTATTATAATATAATGGTTACGGGAATGAGTATGGGCATTCTCGAAAAAAAAAAAAAAACGCTTGCATTATTCATTTCATCAAAATTAGTCTATATATTATTCCATCGGCCTGGCCAAAAACTGGCCAGGCTATCCCTTGAACGTAAAAGCAAACGGTTCTTATCGATTATACAATTCATTACCCGGTCTCAAAGCTAAAAAACTTGTTGTTAAAGCACTTACAAGGACTAAGATAATTTGACTGTCCGAGATTGCTGTCATCCCTTCATTTTCTCCCCGAATATTCGTAATATGAACCACGCACGGGTTGGTCCAATTTTTCACCCACATCCATGGTTTAAATTTCGTAAATTCGAATGGATGAATAGGCTTTCTATCATTGTACCAATACTAGCTCTTTATGGCTATAGATCCTCCCAATTCAAATTAGATATACCATATATATTTATTTACGATAATATATCATTTGAAAAAATATATTTTTATTTTTTCTTTATTGATAAAAAAAAAAAGAAGAATTCATCGATTCTATGAAATCAAATTGGAAATAGAGAGGTTAAAAAGGAATGAATTTGGAAGTTATTGCACAGCTTACTGTTCTGGCTCTGATAGTTGTATCGGGTCCATTAGTAATTGCTCTATTAGCAGCTCGCAAAGGCAATTTGTGATCCCAATATGCCATCTCCGGAAGTGAAAATAACGGTTCGAGGTATTGGATCTCCGGGGATGGGGTCTGAAGATAAAGTATTACTTTATTCCATCCATCAATAAGGAAAGGCTTTATATTTTTACTTATTATTTTATTGGACAAAAAATAGAAATTTATGCTACTATCAAATCATAGCGGGTATAGTTTAGTGGTAAAAGTGCGATTCGTTCAAACCAAAAGTTATTGGATAGTTGAAGGGTCTTTTATATCAATTGATTGATCAACGTTCCAATTGACAACCCTATTCTTACAAAGGTTCAAATCCTTTCCTATGAATGCCATAGGAAGAGCATCATTTCCATGAAAATAATAATCAATAATTCTACTTTTTTGGTTTGGATTGAAAAATAGCAAAGCGGAATGATTTTGAAGCTAAATCAATCTTCTGAGATTGATTCGTCAAGAATCCATGGATAGAAATCAAAGGTATTCTTTTCATCGCAACTAAATCTTGAATTCTTTTTGTTTGAAAATTCAAGCCGGATAGCTATAAAATGATAATTTTGGTTTACCAGAGCTATCAGCATTTCCGTTTAAAGCTCGGTGGAAAATATTCCCCTAAAGATTGGAGCCAATAGAAACAAGGAACGAAGTAACTAGAAAGAATTTCTCATTTAATTTATCATTCTATTTAATCAATTATTGAGATTTTTAAATTTTATTTTTTTTTTAGAAGGATCATCTAAAAAGTGTTTCTTCATTTAGAATGAAAAAACTGACATAGATGTTATGGATGCAACTTCCCCGATACCATCGATTAGATAAAAATCTTATTTATCATCCAATGCTCGGTTTTCAATTTAAGAAAAGAATCTCTTTTCTTACTTTATAATCCACTCCATAAGGGAGCCGAATGAAGAGAGACTTTCATGTTCGGTTCTGAATTAGAGGCATTAATTAATCCAAATTTAATGTCGACTATAACCCTTAGCCTTCCAAGCTAATGATGCGGGTTCGATTCCCGCTACCCGCTCCTCCATCGAAAGAGCTTACTTAATAAATAAAAATTTTTTTTTATTTAATAAGCAAAATCAATAGGTTTAAAAAATTTCCTATTACTAATAGATCTTTTTTACAGCTATGCTGTGAATTGTTTCATTCACAACAGATTTTATTTCCCCTTTCTCGCGATGAAGAAGGGGAAATAAAAGCGTCCATCGTCTAATGGATAGGACAGAAGTCTTCTAAACTTCCGGTATAGGTTCAAATCCTATTGGACGTAATATCTTCTTGGAGAAAACTATTTTTTGCTTAAGAAAAACCTTTCAATATGCTTTTTTCTCTCCGTGTGAACGGGGAGAGCCGGAAAAGAGCTTTTTCCTAGCTCCCCTCGTATCATCACATAATCATCTATTTATTTTTGTTCCTGAAGTAGGAAAAATTCAGTATGTTCCTTAATGGCTTCCTTCAGAAGGATTTCCGCTTGTTCCGTGAACACCTTAGTAGAACGTATGATTTCCGCAAACTGAGGTTTATTAGTTATTAAATACTCACGTAACTGAACAAGAAATCTTTTAACTTGTCCGATTTCCAGTATATCTAAATATCCGTTGACTCCAGCATAAATAGTAGCTACTTGTTCCTCCACCGCCAAGGGAGCTGCTTGAGATTGTTTGAGCAACTCACGTAATCGTTGACCTCTAGCTAATTGATTTTGAGTAGCTTTATCAAGGTCAGAAGCAAATTGTGCAAAAGCTTCTAGCTCTGCAAATTGAGCCAATTCCAATTTTAATTTTCCAGCTACTTGTTTCATAGCTTTAATTTGAGCTGCGGATCCTACTCTAGATACAGAAATACCCACATCAATTGCGGGTCGAATTCCGGCATTAAACAAATCAGCCGATAAAAATATTTGTCCGTCGGTAATGGAAATCACGTTAGTAGGAATATAAGCCGAAACATCTCCGGCTTGGGTTTCGACTATAGGCAGAGCAGTCATACTTCCCTCACCTAGTTGAGAACTTAATTTAGCTGCTCTTTCCAAAAGACGGGAATGCAAATAGAAAACGTCTCCTGGATAAGCTTCTCGACCGGGTGGTCTTCTTAATAAAAGGGACATCTGTCGATAAGCTTGTGCTTGCTTAGAAAGATCATCGTAAATGATTAGGGTATGTTGTTTACGATACATAAAGTATTCTGCTAAAGCTGCTCCCGCGTAAGGGGCAAGATATTGCAATGTAGCAGGAGAATTTGCAGTTTCTGCTACCACAATAGTATATTCCATTGCTCCCCGTTCCTCAAAGTTATTAACTACCTGAGCCACAGAAGAGGCTTTTTGACCGATAGCTACATAGACACATATTACATTTTGACCTTTCTGATTCAAAATAGTATCTGTAGCTACTGCTGTTTTACCAGTCTGTCTGTCCCCAATAATTAATTCTCGTTGACCGCGTCCAATGGGAATCATAGAGTCAATAGCAATAAGACCTGTTTGCATGGGTTCATACACGGAACGTCTCGAAATAATGCCCGGAGCGGGAGATTCAATTAGTCTAAATTCAGAAGCTGAAATTTGACCTTTGCCATCAATAGGTTGAGCTAAAGCGTTTACGACGCGACCCAAATAAGCGTCACTTACTGGTATCTGAGCGATTTTACCTGTCGCTTTTACAGCACTGCCTTCTTGTATAGCCAATCCGTCACCCATCAATACAACTCCAACGTTGTCTGATTCCAAATTTAAAGCAATTCCCGTTGTACCATCCACAAATTCCACCAATTCCCCTGCCATTACTCCATCGAGACCATAAGTACGGGCAATTCCATCCCCTACTTGGAGTACGGTACCGATATTCATAACCTTTACTTCTTGATTATATTGCTCAATTTGTTTGAGAATAATGCTGCTAATCTCGTCGGGTCGAATGTTTACCATTAGCGTTCGTTAATGATTCCTGAAAAATAGAACCTATAAGAAAAGGCTAATCAGTTATTTTTCTCCATCGATAGGCCAATATGATGATCAATCATGCGTGAGTGCAATTCGTCGCTATTCAAACGAGTGTTTAAAGCTTTGAGAGCTCTTTCTAATGCAAGTCGGGAAACTTGTTGGCGAACTTGTTCGATTGCTCCTTGTTCTTCGAAACGAATAGTAGCATTTTTAGAGTCTTCTAATCGTTTTAAATCTTCACCAGCGGAATTTATTAGATCTTGTTTCTCTCTTTCCATTCGAGATAGTCCATTTATGCGAATCTCGTCTGCTTTTGTTTCTGCCTGTTGTAAGCGGTTCTGAGCTTGTTTAAGCTTATCAATAGCCTCTTTATATCGTTCTTCTGCATCGCGAATGATATTCAAGATGGTCTGTTTACGATTATCCAATAAATTACTTAATGAAAGTAGATTATCTATCGATTTTACAGATTAACAATCTCTTCCCGAACCGAACACGAATCTTTCAATTCATCCGGCTCTCTTGCTCAGTCTCCCATGAATAGAATATATAAATCCATTTTATAACTGAGCCTACCCTTTTCATTCATATCCCATTTTTTTTGTAGAACTATAAATTCTTCAAACTTGGATATTATAGAAGGCTGGCTCTCTTATGATCAAATCGTCAGTAAGGTTGTTTTTTCTGAATAATTCTTAATGTATGTAGGTTGTCGATTTAGTACCGAAAAACCAAAATTGGTCATTCATATTCATAGGAGATTATGACAATTCATCTATTAAAATGAATTTTAGAATCATTTTGATATGAGTGTTATACATCAGATGAATCTCCAACCATGTTTTTCGTCCCTATGAACACAGTGGGGAAAGAATACCCTGTTGTACTTAAACTTCAAGCAATTCAGCTTTGACCATTTTTACAAAATTCCCTTATCAGTTAATAAAAAAATAAAAATGTTCACTGATTTTACGAAATGCTATAGTTCTTCTGAATTCTTGGCTCAGAAGTAATTCGTTGGGGTTATGCACCTTCCCTTTCTCCGAAGTGCAGCTGAGTGGATCCAGCTATTTCATCCAAATATTCAACCCGCACACACTCCCTTTCCGAAGTAAACCAGTAGACCAATTACTACACCTAAATTAATCAAATTTGTTTCTAAAAGGTTGGTATTTAAGCCGAGACTCGCAGCAGGAGGCCAGTAACTCGGGAAAACAACAGGATCAATTATCATATTTTTTATACTCTTCTCCCGTCATAAGTTATCTAAGTTTTACAGAGTTTTTCTATTCGACCCTACTGAACATCATACATAGTTTGAAATAGAATTTATGAGAGATTTCTCAGTCTGATGAAGTTTCACCTATTTATAAAATAGGGTCGTATAAATACCTTGCTCTACTCTCTGCTACAAAAGTCAGGGTTTAAAGGATAGGAGAGAGATTTTATTACTTACTCATTATTATCAGCCCCCCGATTCTCTATAGAGAATCGGCTGAACAGACGAACAAATTAAATAGAGAAGAAGGGGATTAATTATTAGTAACAAGAGGTACGGAGCTTCGTTCCTCGGATCAAACGAAAGGATTTGCAAATAGAAGTGCTAGAGCTACAACTAGTCCATAGATAGTTAAAGCTTCCATGAAAGCTAAGCTTAGCAACAAGGTACCTCGAATTTTACCTTCAGCTTCTGGTTGTCTCGCAATACCTTCTACAGCTTGACCCGCAGCGGTGCCTTGACCAACACCGGGTCCAATAGAAGCGAGACCTACAGCTAATCCAGCAGCAATAACGGAAGCAGCAGAAATCAGGGGGTTCATATGGTAATCGATCTCCTCCAACTAAGGTTGGGGAATGGTTAATGAAAACCTATCCTCTATTGCTAACTACTTTTACTCATTATAAAATCTTTCATTTCATAAAAATAGTTAATAACTCAAGATGTTTCTCATTAAAGTAATGGTGTCGCTAAAGATGATAAAGAATATGAAGATAAAAAAGAATATTCTTTTTCATTCTTCTCTACGCCTATCCAATAGATTACGTATTCATTATTTTTTACATATTTCAATATTACTCAGATATTGAGGAGAAGCAGAATGAATTTAACCGAATAGCAATTCTATCTCGATTTCCTAACCTAATCACTTTATATTACATGAATTATGTAAATCGAATTACATCCATAATGTATAATAAGTTTGATTTTTTGCCTATTCTATTATGTTGTGACCGAGGAACAATTAAATTAAGAGGTGAATATTCTAATCAACTAAGTTCGATTTTCAAATTGTTCAGTTATTTTCATATAACCTTTTATTTTATTAAGAGACTTTACTAATTCAATTTGACTGATATGAAAAAAAAAAAGTTTCATGATCGTTCATATTATTCCTATTATACCCAATAAAATCAATTTATATTAGAATCGAAAAAGATCAATATATAAGAATCAATTTCTTTTACGGGAAGATATCAATCTTTTTTCAAGAAACTAGATCTAGCAAAGCGATTGATTTTCCAAAAACTATCTACACCAATAAAAATTTCACTTCAACCTCGAACGTCTATATTCCATACAGATGAATAAGAATCGTGTGTCCATCTATCCAATCGAAAAGCCTATTCAATGGCTAATGATGACCTTCCATGGATTCTCCTATATAAGCTGCGGCTAGAGTTGCAAAAATCAAAGCTTGAATAGCACTTGTGAATAATCCTAGGAACATCATAGGTATGGGAACTACCAGAGGTACTAAAGAAATAAGAACAGCAACCACCAATTCATCAGCTAATATATTGCCAAAAAGTCGAAAGCTAAGTGATAAAGGTTTAGTAAAGTCTTCTAAGATATTGATCGGTAAAAGTATTGCGGTTGGTTGAATATATTTACCAAAATAACTTAAACCTTTTTTGTGAAGACCTGCATAAAAATATGCTACCGATGTAAGCAAAGCCAAAGCAACAGTAGTATTAATATCATTCGTAGGTGCAGCTAACTCTCCATGGGGTAACTCAAAGATTTTCCAAGGGAGAAGAGCGCCTGACCAGTTGGAGACAAAAATAAATAAGAACATGGTTCCAATAAAAGGGACCCAAGGACGATATTCCTCTTCTCCAATTTGAGTTCTAGCCAAGTCCCGAATAAATTCTAGAACATATTCGACGAGATTTTGACCATCCGGCGGAACGGTTTATAGATCTCCAGTAGCTAGAATGGCTAAACTTAATAAAATAGTAATTACAACCCAAGAGGTTATAAGTACTTGTCCATGAACCTGGAAACTACCTATTTGCCAATAAAAGTGTTGACCTACTTCCACACCGGATATTTCGTACAAATTATGGAACGTGGTAATGGAAGATAGAGATGGTGCAATATGCGTATTGCTCCTCCTAAAGATTAACTATAAAAAGAAGAAATGATTCTATTGTTTCTTTTTTTTTTTAATATCTCACTTTTGAATTTTCGACCACTTTATCTATATATAAATATCTTTTTTGAACAAAACAAAAAAAAATATATTAAGAAAATGAAAAGATATTTATATAAATATATCATATATTTTCAGGTCCGAAAGCAGTGATTAACTCAAGAATTCCCGGGTTCTTGGAAATCACGACCTTCGCGAATCGCTGACATAAATTTATTCGAGATCCAACCAATTGAAGATCTATAATTATTATTGGCTGGAATTGGGATATCCGTAATAAGATCCGGGTCGCAATCTGTAGTATATCTACTAAGCAAATGGTTGGAATACTTAAAATTATACATTCTTGAATAACAGTAGAATCTTTCCGTTAATCAACAGTTGTTACAACATCGGATAAACCTGTCGCATATTTAATTACGCCTGGATATTTTTCCGCGGTTGAGCTAATTGTATTTTCAGAATGGCTGCTTATTCATCAGATCCTCCTGTCCCCCAAATCTTTTAATCCTTGAGGGCGGACGTGTTTCCGCAGTAGACCAATTAGTTGACATACCACCGAGCTTTTTTTTTCTTTAAATAATGTGAGCTTTTGTAGCAGCTGATTTAATAGCATCAGCTGCTTTATATTTCGTATCAACTATCGAAAATTGTTTTCTTTTACTTGCTGCATTAGCCATTTAATCACAGGCTTCTTATGCGCGCGCTTTAAGTAGAATTTTAATATAAATACCCTTTCCGCGGGGATATGAAGCGCCTGCCTCCCTACCCTAGGATTCTACTTCTGAGCTTGATAGCTGAAATGAACTCCTGCTTTTATAATTTATTTCAAAGAAATATTCCAAGATTTTGGTTCCGTTTCCTCTTCTTTCCCATCTCGAGTAGAATCCCAGGGATTATAATATAATGTAGTCCAGGGACCATACATAATATGGACTAAATTTACCAATAAATCGAATCTCTTAAAAATTTAGGGTTATATTCCCATAAATAATAAGATGTGGAAATTTTATAATTTGTTACATAAGGAGTTATTTCTTTGTCCCGTTCGGTTATTAACAACCCAATGGTTCTCGAATAATAGTATATGGAAATAACACTCGTAAATAATAAAAATTTATTTAATTTTATCTAATTCTCTTCCTACTAAAACAAACTTTGCATTAAAGTTATTTATTTCAATCCGCTTCGGATACTGATGTTCTTAACGCTTCATGAATAGTTTTTTTACTGGAATAAATAGGGAATTCTTTTTCTCCATAAAATAAAATGTGTTTAATCTCGTTAATGAATAGTTTATTATTCTTTGTTCCCAAAAAAATCCCCCTTCTTTTCTCTGGAGTTACTTGCCAAATCGCTTCTCTGCACCCAGTACCAGCAGGAACTATTCCACCAGGAATGACATTCTCTTTTAAGCCTTTCAACCGATCGATTTTACCCCGGATAGCAGCTCTAGCTAATATTCTGGTAGTCTCTTGGAAACTCACTTCTGAAAGGAAACTCTTAGTATTAATAGATGCTTTCGTTATTCCCAGTAATATAGGTTTATAAGGAATCTCTTCTTCCAAAGCACGATTCATCCTTTGCGCCCGTGAAACTTCTATTGGTTCTCCGGGTGAAGAAACATTAGCTATTCCATCTTCTAAAGTAACTATTTTTGATGTCATTTGGCGCACAATAATTTCCAAATGTTTATCGGATATTTTCACTCCTTGTGATCGATAACCCTTCTGAATTTGATCAACCGAATCGATTCGACTTTGTTCTAAACTTACTCTAGCGCTGAGAAAGAAACTCCAAGGGTATCCGAAAATCCATGTCACATCGTTATTCCGATCTTCAAAACTGTCTTTGAAATCCATTGATACTGAAGTATTAGGGCGGGATTCTAAAAGTTGCTCGATCTTAGGAAGACCTTGAAGAATAATATTTTCAAATCTTAATCTTTCATATATTAATGTTATTGATGCATCTCCTTCTTTAACAATGTCTCCACAACTATTATGAACAGTCGCTCCTACATTAGCTAAGTATGGTTTAGCTAATCTAATTACTACAAATTGTATATGAATGGCTATTATTTGACAAGATCGAAAAAGTGGTCCATATTCGGGTGTAGATACACCCTCACATATTAATTGTCCAAGACTAACTAATCGGAATGTTTTTTTGTATGGACAGAATAACGATAAACACCAATTTAGTAAATCAAAAATAATATTTTTGCGGAAAATCAAACGATAATTTCTTATATTTTCATCTGAAAAATACCATTTAGGAACTTCGGAAGTATTTTTTAAATTTTCAACAATGGAATATTTATTGGATGGAACTCTACCATGGATTAACCAACAGAGGGAAGATAGAGGATCGGCGATACTATGTAAATTACCTAAAATACCTAACTTCTCCAACAGAGTTACTTGCGTAAGATTTTCTTGTAAATCCTCTTGGATCGATAAAATAGAATCTGTAGCAATTCCTTTTAAATCAAATCGTGTGCTTTTATTACTTTCACTTGGGGATATTAAGGAATCCTTCAAAAATTCTGTCGGAGAAGCATTGGCCTCTGAATCAAATTTTATATCGTTTTTTTCTACAGTATCATAATATTTTGAATCAATAAATGAAAGGGTGAGGGAGAGAGAATCATCCCAGGACAAGATAAGAAAAGATGTGTTTTCTTGATCTCTATCGGGTAGAATACGAATAATACCTTTATGTTTACTAAATGATTGGCTTCCCTCATTGGAAAAATGACTGGTGTAATGAACTTTGTTGCCCAAAATATATATGGAATCTGCCGTATTATTATTATCATCATCATTATTATTATCATTGTCATTATTCCCAGTATCTAAAGAATGTTTTATCAAACTAAGTTGAAGAAAATATTGGAATTGGAAAGTTTTATTCGTTCCTATTTCAATGAAAGAAGCATAGGCCTTTTCTACTCTCATAGGAGATCCCTTTTCTCGATCCAAGACTAAACAAGTTTGAACTAATTGGATACCCGTGTCATTGATTCGAACTTCTTTACCATCCTCATAGAGAAGATATTGAACGGTCTTCACTCTTAGAGTTCCTTGTTCCCCCAGTAACTCTCGATGAGAGAATGTTGTTAATTTGTCAGGTATTTCAATTTCATATTCCATTGCGGGTCTGAGTAAAGCAAAAGGTTTATCTGTACGAGGTATGATCCACTGGAGATAAGCCCAATTCCTGGATCTGAATTTACCCAAAATTATTTTCCCCGGTTGTATTAAAGCGTCCCTTTGTTCGGATATTTCCCTTGCTTTTCCTGGATGAATGATACAACCAGGTAATATTCTTATTTCGAATTTATTGTATGTTATCTTTCGTATTCGAACTGATCCGCTCACTCGGCTATGAATATCCAAAGTTATTTTTGCACCTGCCTGAATAATACTATGATCCTCTACTAAGATGGGAGAAAAAGGTTCATGTACAATATGTACTTCTTCCGGGATTGAAAAAAAGTTACCACCTCCGATTATCTCATGTCTTGTCATAAATCTTTTCTTTTTTCTATTCTCAACAATCTCGTTTTTTTTGCCAATTGAATCAATTTTTATGGTACCATGCTTGATAATCCCCCAATCCTTTGTTATGTATCTAGGATCATTTGAAATGGCCAAAATATCATTATTTTGTAAAACACCATTTTTATATATTTTAGGGATAAATTCAAAATCCGGGATTTGTTCATTGTATCTGTTTCTATCTCGTTCCGGTGAGAAAAAAACTTTATCCTTTTTATGTTTTCGTGTTACTTTATAACCATGCAAAATAAAAGTGGAATATATAGAATTCCAATCCCTATTATTGGATATGCTATGATCGAACTCTGAATTATTAAAGGTTTTTTTGTTTCTTCTCGAAAAAAAATTGAATGATTCAGAATTTATCTGATCTTTTTTCGAATGAGAATCAAGAGGTGGTTTGTTTTCCTCGGTCAAAGGAAATTGAACATCAATTTGATCTTCATCCCGGTAGAAGAATCGTATGCCACCGATACTATGAAATCTTCCCGATAATACCCGTACATAACTTGTCTTAGTTATGAGATGAATGTTGCTATGTACATGCTCAGGGTTGTGACGCACCTTCGCACCCCAGTGCATCTCCCCGTCCAAGCTGGAATAAATATATTTTTTAATTCTTTCTTTTGAAGTGGATGTTGTAACATGAACCTCCGCAATAACTTGTTTTGATTCTACATGTTGATTGTTCTGAACCAAGATCAAACTTTGCGGTGGAATTGTTGGATTACGTACCTCATACTTATTCCCAATAGTAATGGATAAATCATTGTCACATATCCAAGCAGGATGTCCATGACGTGTACGTGTGGGATAAACCGAATCGGTATTGGATTTAATAATTCCAGTAAAAGGAGTTCGTATATGTTACGCAATACCACCCGTGAATATCCCACCAGTATGAAAAGTTCTTAAGGTTAATTGAGTCCCCGGTTCCCCAATAGACTGACCCGCAATAATACCTACTGCTTCTCCTAATTCTACCAGATTACCATGAGTAAGACTCCAACCATAGCATAGTTTACAGATCCAAAGCATGTTTTTACAAGTCAAAGGGGATCGTATAGATATTGGTTGTGTTTGAAACATTAATTGATTGGCAAGCTCAGCCCCAATATCTTGATCACGCGTAGCAATGCATCTTGCATCTACGTATACATTATCTGCTAATACACGACCAATCAGTCTTGATTCAGCGATCATTCGTATATTCCTTTGTTCATCCCGAATGGGACTTATGAGGATACCTTCAATAGTGCCGCAATCTATTCTACGTACAACAATGTGTTGAACTACTTCAACAAGTCTACGTGTAAGGTATCCGGCATCTGCCGTTCGTATGGCAATATCGACAACTCCTTTACGAGCGCCATAACAAGGAATTATGTATTCTGTTAGATATAGTCCTTCGCGAAAATTACTTTGAATGGGTAAATCAATAATTTGTCCTTTAGGATCCGACATTAATCCTCTCATACCTAATAATTGGTGAATTTGGGATATATTTCCTCGGGCTCCCGAGAAGGACATCATATGTACTGGATTTGAAGGATCAGTTATCTTAAAATTAGGAGTCATTTCCTGTTTTATATATTCACTCGTAGTATACCATGTATCAATCAATTGACGTAATCTTTCTACCGCGTGCACATTTCCATAACGATAATGTTCCTCTTCGTAAGAACCTTGTCGCTCCGCATCCCGTATAAACCATCCTTTGGAAGGTGTTGTTGAAAGATCGTCAATGCCTAATGAGACGGCTTTGTAAGTAGCCTATTAAAAACCCAAAGTCTTAGGTTGATCTAGGATATGCGCCGTATACACCATTCCGAAATGATTTATTAACCTGCTAATAAATTGTTTTATGGCAGTTCTATCCATCACTTTATTATAGAGGAGCAATTTATCTGATTCTGCCATATCCCCCACTCCCATAAATAGGATTCACCGCCAATGAATTCCAGCCTTTTACCGAAAGGTTTCCTCAATCTTAATGTTTGTACAAAAAAATCTCGTTTTAACAGGTAATTATATCGTCACAGCTGGCGGTGCTCCATTCCGAATTGAAAAATCTTTGGAGATGCCTTGTAGAGCTGACTCTATTTCTTGATTCGGAATAATACGACCAGCGGTTGTACAAATGTATATACTAAGTGTGTTCTCTTCTCCATCCCCCCTAACCTGGAAATGCTCGTAGATCTGATGGGAAGTACCCAAAGGCTCATACTGAGCCTCAATAGGCTCTTCCTGATTCACGGAATTCATTATACGTAGATCATCATCTACTGGCCATCGGAGCCACAAAGGACTGTATAAGTTCATTTCTCTCCGCGATTCCGCTCTGAGTACATCGTTGTAACTATAAAAATAAGGTATTCTTTGACTTTGAGAGAGTCCATTCCTATATGGAAATGGATTATATCTATTTCCGTAAATACCTTGATTACTTTCAATTGTTAATGTATAAAGTCCAAGAAGCATATCTTGGTTCGGTACAGAAACGGGATCTCCTGTAGCTGGAGACAGGAGATTCGCGTGAGAAAGCATAAGTAGACGAGCTTCTGCTTGGGCTTCCAAGGATAAAGGTACATGGACAGCCATTTGATCTCCATCAAAGTCTGCATTGAACCCTGCGCAAACTAATGGATTTAAACGAATAGCACGTCCGTCTGCTAAAATGGGTTCGAATGCTTGTATGCCTAGTCTGTGTAACGTAGGTGCTCGGTTCAACAATACGGGATGTCCCTGCATAACCTCTTGAAGTATTTTCCAAATAAGAGGCATTTTATTCTGAATCAGGAGTTTAGCGGCTTTAATGTTGGGAACAAGATTTCGTCCAATTAAATTGCGAATTACGAAGGGTTGAAAAAGCTCTATGGCTATCTCTCGGGGTAATCCGCATTGGTGTAATGAAAGAGAGGGACCTACCACGATAACAGAACGACCTGAATAATCAACTCGTTTTCCAAGTAAATTCTCCCGAAATCTTCCTTCCTTGCCTTGAATTACATCTGAAAAGGATTTCAAAGGCCTATCATTAGTATCCGTCATGGGTTCTCCGCCGATGCTATTATCAATAAGCGCATCTACAGCTTTCTGAACCAATTTCTTTTGACAAACAAGCACTCCTTCCGGTGCAAATATTCTTATTTCTGAAAGACAACTGAGAGAATTATTTCGAAAAATGATTCTTCGATAAAGTTCATTTATATCCGAACTAATTATTTTACCTTCGCCTAATTGAACCATAGGTCTTAATTCAGGGGGAAGAACTGGTAATAGTGACAAAACCATCCACTCCGGATTTGTTTTTGTTCGAATAAAATATTTGATCAATTTCATATGTCTAACCGAAAAATCTTTTCTTCTTTGAATTTTCCGGTTTTCCCATTTATCTTCTGTGGGTTCACCGTTCACCAAAAATTCTTCCCATTTTTCATATGCACGATCCAAAACAACTTTCAGTTTTAGACTAGCTAATAGTTTTTTGGTAACATCTCCTCCAGTAGCTATTTCTCTACCCATAAATTCGTTGAAGTCTGGACAATGGAAAAAGCAAGGAATACTTTCGTTCCAAATTTCATAATCATTATCATCATATTGAAATAAACCTCGTTTTAATCCAAATAAAGTAGGTTTGTTAGTTATAGGCTTGGCAAAAAAAAGATTGGGATAGGTTATTATCTAGTCCCCCCCCGCAGAATCGGACGCGAGAGTTTCCCCTCATCCGGCTCAAGTAGCTATTATTAAAATACTAGAATCTTTCATTCTTATTTCGTATCGAATAATTTTGAGATTCTGTTGCTTAGCGAGGAAAAACAGCTACTCGTTACTCAATTTATACCTAAAGTAAACTAATTTATGTTCTTTCCATTACAGAAGAATTAATTTATATTCTTTATTCTTGAGTAGTCTTATTCCCTTCGAATGATATACCTTCTTACAGAGATACCTTCCAATGAAATTGAAATTCGTAAGGATTTCCTTCGTTCATATTCCGATTCCTTCGATCCTTTGGGTTCTCGCTCTACTCCGATGGTCATAATGCTATTTGAAGCACATATGCGGTGGATAGACTTCTATAGCCATACCTATAAAAGCTTACTTATTACATAAGCTCATTCGAAATATTCTAATATCGAAGGATTTCCGGATTCTCTTTAAGAAAGAGAATGGGGTTTTTTCTTACGAAGTCTGATTAACAAATAAAATTATACATAATGTGATATGTACACATATTGTATGAACCCTAGATAAATCCTCCTTTTTATCATTACTTATAAATTCATCTCGAGCTTCGTGCCACTCCTCAAAGGACATGACATGTCAGAGCTAAAGGCATCCCTTTGAAATTGGAATTAGATGGGATGACGGTTTCTATTCCAATCCGTATAATCAAAAACTATGGTCGAGTCACACATCGCAGTATGCTAGGCTTTCCAATTCCCTAAGAGGCTTGGATAGGATATTCGCAATATGACTAGGAAGCTTTTTTAAATACCATACGTGAGTTACCGCACATGCTGATTCGATGTATCCCATTCGATATCTTCGAACTCGAGATTCGGTAAATTCAACTCCACATTCCTTACAGAAACTTGAGTCTTCTTCATTTTCTTCACTCCATTGATACTTTCCACAGGCGCAAACTCCACTTTAAATAGGCCCAAATATTCTCTCACAGAATATTCCATCTTTTTCTGGTCTATCGCTGCCATAATAGAAAGTGCTGGGTTGAGTTACCCGTCCAACTATCTCTCCGGTAGGTAAGATTCTTTCAGTCCAGGCACGAATTTGTTCGGGAGAAGCTAATCCAATTCGAAGATATTGATGATTTTGGTAAATCATAAGATTAAAGTTTCGATTGATTTGCACTAAACTTCTTTATAATCTATTATTAAATCTTTTTCTATAATAACTGGATCCGAATCTGGGGCTAAACATCGTGGTTCTCGAACGAGCAATCGAAAGGATTCTGGAGTAATTACTTCAGGTTCATATATTGATTCTCCAGTTACTATAGTACTAACTACTTTCTGACGGGTTTCAGCATGATCAGATTTAATAGTAAGCATTTCTTGTAGAATATGGGAAACACCGAAACCTTCTAGAGCCCAAACTTCCATCTCTCCCACCCGTTGCCCCCCCCGTTTGGATCTCCCCCTAAGTGGTTGTTGTGTAACACGTGAATAAGGTCCACTAGATCGTGCATGGATTTTATCATCAACTTGATGAATCAATTTTAGCATATAAGCTTTTCCTATCGTAACAGGTTGTTCAAAAATTTCTCCCGTTCTTCCATCGATCAATCGGCTTTTTCCTGGATTATCGAGTTCGAATGACCATGGATTAGCTGTTTGCCTACTAGCTTCATGAAGTTCAGAAAATACTAGCTTTCTTGGAGCTTCCCGTTCGTATCTTTCATCAAAAGGCATTACTCTATAATGTCTCCTCAAAAAGTCTCCTGCTATACCAAGTACACATTCAAAGATTTGTCCCACATTCATCCGTGAAGGCACCCCTAAGGGGCTCAATATCATATCAATTGGTGTTCCATTTTGCAAATAAGGCATATCTTGTCTAGGTAAAATCTTTGAAATAATACCCTTATTACCATGTCTTCCAGCAACTTTATCACCTACTCGTATTTTGCGTTTCTGCAGGACATATACACGAACAACCTTTGTATACCTAGAAGTATCCTCCGGATAAATCCATCTCACATCAATAACTTGACCTCTTCCGCCTGGGGGTACTTTAAGACAAGTTTCTCTCGTAGTAGTTATATCAATACCAAATATGGCTTGTAATAAGTTACCTTCCGGAGCCTTCAGCGATTCTTCCGAATCTCGAGGTGTTAATTTACCTACTAAAACATCTCCCGTTTCTACCCAAGATCCCGGTAATACAAGGCCACTCTTATCTAAATGACGAAGAAAATAATCATCTAAATGGGGTATTTTTCTGGTAATTTCCTCAGCAGTTCCTTCAGGTGTTACACGAGCCCCAATTTCATATTTTCCAATATGAATAGACGTAAAAATATCTTCATGTATTAGACGTTCACTGATAAGTACTGAGTCCTCAAAATTGTACCCTTCCCATGGCATATATGCTATTAATATATTTTTCCCTGGAGCTAGTTCTCCCCCTACCGTAGCTCCTCCGTCCGCCAAAAAATGCCCTCTTTCTAGATATTCACCTTGGTTAACCCGAGGTTTTTGATGCATACGAGTATCGTTATTAGAACGTTGATATATAACTAATTTGGTATCTATTGTATTTCCATCGTCAACTAACAAAGTTATTTTTTCACCATCAATATAATCAATTTTTCCCCCCTGTGCGGCTACAACCACAGTCCCCGAATCTGGGGCTACTTGACCTTCCAATCCTGTTCCTACGATACATTTTTCAGGTTTTGAAAGTGGAACTGCTTGACGTTGCATATTAGAACCCATCGAAGCACGATTTGCATCATTGTTTTCAAGAGGAGGAATAGGAGGAGCTCCAACGGAAAAATGTTGTAGAGGCGAAATACTTCGAAGATGTATTTGATTCCATGCAATAGTCACAATTTCTTGTCGATATCGAGCTGCAGTAACTTGTTCCCCTTTATCCTCCTGAGATACCGATAAACAAGTTCCTGTAGTTATTCGATAGTATTCATCTTCTTCTGCTGATACATGAGTTGCAGTATCCCCCTCCTCGGATAATATCTCGGAGATCTTATAGAAGGGACTTCCGAAGAATCCCCAAGGATCAACGCTTGCATGAAGAGCCAATGATGAAATGGGTCCAGCATTCATTCCTTCGGACGTTTCGATGGGACAAACACGCCCATAATGACTAGGATGAATATCTCGTACTTGAAAACTAGCGGTTCGCCTTATTGATCCTCCAGGGCCCAAATAACTTAATCTCCGCCTATGAACTATTTGTGTTAATGGATTAGTTTGGTCTAGAAATTGAGATAAGGGGTGTGAACCAAAAAATTCTTTGAAAGTTGTTAATAATAAACTTGAAGTTACTGGACTTCCAAAAGTTGGTACACTTTTATGCTGGGTTGCCCTATTCATTCTTCCCCGCACCGAATCTTCCGAGCGTTCTGATGCCAATCTTGATTGATCTTTTGATGAATCTGCTACGGAACAAATATGTTTATTTTTTAAGTGATCCATATCATCGAGGGTTCCTACTCCAATCCGAACTTTGATCAAATAATCTATAACAGCTAACATATCTTTTGGTAATGAAAAAATCTCATTTTTAGGTACATCAAGGTTAAGTTTCTTGTTCGAATTTATTCGACCAATCTTCCCTGGTTCAAATTTTGGTTGAGAGAATCTTTCTTGTGATTCTTCAGATATATCGGGAAATTTCAAATATTCATCTGTACCATATAATAGTTTGTAAAGTTCCGATATGGCATATTCTCTCGATTGAATATGTTTTGCCTTTGTTTTCCGAAAAGCGTCACTCGAGACATCGGGATAACAAACATTTTCTAAAATTTCTCTTGTATCCAAACCCATAGCTAATAATAAAAGTCAAATGGATATTCTCTGTTTCCTATTTATACGAACCCATATTCTGTTCTTCATATCAGGTTCTGATTTGAATCTTCCTCCACGATTTGAGATTATTGTGCCGGTATATATAGGGTTCCCATTTGGATCCCGTTCCAGATTAAGGTAAATACCAGGACTTCGTAAAATTTGATTGATTACAACTCTAGCAGTTCCATTCACTACAAAAGTACCTTGGGAGCTCATTAAAGGAATATTCCCAAAGTATACAGTTTGTCTTTTTATTCTCCCCTTTCCCTTTTGAGTTGATTGGGCTGGTACATATGACTTGGGTGAATACGTAATGGACCCACATACAGCATCTTTTTCTCCGATCAACGGTTCTATTAAGTAATATTGTTCACCAAATAATCGAAATTCAATCTCTTCATCTGTATCTTCGATACAGGGAAAATTATTCGATTCTTCCATTAATCCCTGATCAACAAAACGATAAAATGCTTCCAATTGTATTTTTCCAAAATTAGGCAGTACAAAAATTTCCCCATTCTTTTCTAATACCATGTTGAATCTTCTCTTTCCTCTTTTCCCTATTTCCCTCTTTTCCTTTTTCTGTCAAGATGGAAATACAAAAACTCCATATTGATAAAGAAAATTGTACCAATATTGTGGTAAGTAGCAAATCGATAGATTTTATTATAATTTCAAACTAATTATGTTATGCGAGAGTAAAAAAAAAAATACAGATTCTTAACTTGAATTAACTTAATAAGTAAAGGAAGGAATACCGTTCATTCCGTTTGAGAGGGGAGAGAAACAAACACTTGATTGAACCATTAATCATTCTTATAATACATTAACTTATATTTATTATATTTATTACAATCCTAGGTCGAAGATCAAAAAGGTTCAATTATGATACAGTGGAGGCGACATGGCCAAGTGGTAAGGCAGAGGACTGCAAATCCTTTATCCCCAGTTCGAATCTGGGTGTCGCCTGAAAATAAAATACAAAGAAGTAATTTGGGTTGGCTATCATGTTACTTCTAAATATGAATTGTGTTGCTCCATATTATAGTCTGTCACATTATTCATATTCGGATTTTCATCATGAATAGACAACCCTATGTTAAGTATAAGTCAATTCTGGAATAAAAGCAAGTTATTATATGTTTATTGCCTTAATAATCTCAAATTCCTTTAATATTGCTTATAGAATCCAAAATATAGATTATATTAAAATTCATTTTATTCAATACTTGGCGGTATTAATAGCTCTTCATATTATCAGTATAGAATAAACCATCATATAATATTATTTCTATATTTCTACATGGAAATAATATAGATTTTTCTTCTATTCGAGGATTAAAAAGATAAGGAGAATCTTTACGGATATAGTTAATATTGCTTGGGCTGCTTTGATGGTAGTTTTCACATTTTCTCTCCCACCTGTAGTATGGGGAAGAAGCGGACCGTAATTCCCAATTATAAATAATAAATTTATTTATTAAATCATTATTGAATATTTATTTTTCATTTAATAATGATTTAATAAATAAATTTATGGTTATGGAAAGATATTTTCATAATTTGATCTATTTTCTATTTTTTTCCCTGCAAGAAATATATGAGGTATAATCAATTCCCTCCCATTTTCCATAATATAAAGACTTTTTTTTTCTTCCCATTCCGAATTCAAAGTTTTGATAAATCAATTTTTTTTTCAACCAAGTTAATAGGTTGAGAAAAAAATATTTATATTTCTCATAATATAAATTGGTTATATTATTTTTAATACTACGTAAATGTAGACTTTCCGTAATATAAGAAATAGCAGTTCCGCTTAGAAGCATTTGGGATAATAGAAGAATGGGATCTAAACGCCAACCCTGGAAAATAAAAATTCCTCCACATAATAATCCGATGGAAGAGAAAAGGAAATCGTAATATTGGGATAGGTTGATTCCTCGTTCGCCCCCCCTGAAAACCATATATGATATTTTAATCTCTTTATGGCTTAAGTAAAAGATTATGAAAATAACATATCGTTTTTACCCCAAATTCAAGTGAGTTTTCATATAACTTCTTGGATTGTCTCTAACCTGTTCAATGAATTTATATTCCAAAAATTTTTATTATTTTATTCTCAAGAGATCCGGTTTATTTTATATGTACTTATCACATTCTTCTATAAGAAGGATTATCATTGGGCTCATGGTATACTCCGTTGGTTTCACCATTCCCTTCTCCGGAGGAAAGAGAACTAAGAATTGACATGAAAATGATGTTTTTCATTTTCTATTTATCAATCGATCCAAATAAAATTTTAGTAAATTTTGTTTTCGAAGTAATTTATAATATTAAACTATGTTAGCCATAGATTATCTATTTCATTCTATAGAGAATAAATTCTCCCCTTCTCAAGTTTCATATTAAATATTATTAGTTAATATGTTGAATCTCCTGAGCGAAATATCTTTAAGTACATTCAAAATCACACCTCTAGATACATTAGATTCCCTTTCTCTAAGGACGTACAAAAGTATGCCTACCGACACTAGTCCTACTCCCACCGTAGTACTAGGACCATACTCCATATGAATCATATAAGAAATAACACGTAAGTTAGAAAGGACTATATTCGTTGGGGGAATATATTCTATTAAAATCCCCCGATATAGTTTTTTTTTTTTAATTCAATGAATATTTGCAATGATGTATGTAATTATCCAGAAAAAACTTGTACTTCTTCTATCATTCTCTCATAAGTAAATATTAAATTGAGAATGAATTTAATTGCTTTGACTGGCTGTTTTTACATAAGGGATAGGTGGGAAGGCAGTGGGAATGAGAATGAACAGTGCAGTAGCAATAAATGCGAGGATATTTACTTCCATAATCTCATTATTTATCTTATTATTTAATAATATTTTGAAGGGACTCAAAAATCTCATCCGATAAAGATTATAAATTTTTTATTCTTCAGAGATTCATAATGAATATAATCGATTCAATTTCTTTGGGAGATACAATCAATCTCCTTAAATTCAACGAAACCCCATATAAGTCTGATCCATTATCTAATATTAAATGAATAGTATAACACAAGACAGCTTTCTGATCTACAACAAAAGATTCTTCATCTGAAAAAGCTCATTTTCTGTTTACTATACTTTTACTCCCTATCTGTCACATTCATTATCTACATATCATCTATGTTTATAGTATACTGCATATAATATCGTATAACATATATGAATTTGGTGATTCGGGATAAATGAAATACTTCATTCCCTACTAAATCTATTATCATAAATCTTGATATTGAGATAATACCGAACCAACTTCATTATTTCACGGTTCATTTGATAGAGTCTCATTCGATAGTATGCCTTGAAGAGGACTCGAACCTCCATGCTTTATAGCACAAGATTTTGAATCTCGCGTGTCTACCATTTCACCATCAAGGCTCTCAATAAATATTATACTTGATCCAAATTTAAAAACATAGACTAAGTTAAGTATTTTATTATTATTTTATTAATCATCGAAATTTGTGTTAGAATGATTAATTGATAGAATTCTATTTAATTTTATTGATTTTCATTATCCATACATAAAATCTAACGCAGTATAATTAGTATATATATATATATACTAATAGAAAAATTGATTTTTAAAACTGAGTTACCGACCAACAGGGGAGAAATAACATAGACTCATAAAACTAATTCACATTTACAATCCGAATTATAAGATAAGTTTATTTATTTCTCGATCTCCATTTTCTATCAGGATAAAGATTAATCTCCAAAGTTGATAAATAAATTTTTTAGGAAAAAAAGTATTCAGTTATTAATTGAATGACTTAAATAAATATTATCCTGGGCAATAGTAATAATGGGATTCATTATTACTCCCAATATGGTAGATGCTACTGCACAAAAAACCATACCGAGTTCAATAAAACTTTTTGATATTAAGGAAGATGTGGAAATTTTATAATTTGTTACATAAGGAGTTATTTCTTTGTCCCGTTCGGTTATTAACAACCCAATGGTTCTCGAATAATAGTATATGGAAATAACACTCGTAAAAGGTCCTATCGAAACTAATAAATATAAACCTGCTTGCCATCCACACCAGAATGAATAAAGTTTTCCGAAAAAACCTGATAGCGGGGGAAAACCTCCCAGAGGTAATGAACATGGAGTGAAAGAAAGAGCTAGCAAAGGATCTTTTATATATAATCCGGCATAATCTCGAATGTTATCTGTTCCCGTACGTGAACCAAATAATATGATGCAAGCAAAAGTTCCTAAACTCATAAAGATATAAAATAGTGTGTAAGTTAACATGCTTGCATATCCGTTTGAGTTTCCAGCAATTATTCCAATCATAATATATCCAATTTGACTTATTGGAGAATATGCAAGCATGCGTTTCATGCTCGTTTGAGTGATCGCAATCAAATTGCCTAATATCATACTAAGAATAGCTAATATCTCTAAAAGGAAATGCCATTCGTCCGATGAGAAGGAAAAAATAATATTGAAGATTCGAATAGCTAAAGCTAGAGCGGCTACTTTCGAAGCAGCAGAAAGAAGAGCAACAACTGGGGTTGGGGAGTCAGAGTCGGAAAGAATATCATTATTCACTCTTTCCTCTCATTCAGAACCGTGCATGAGACTCTCATCTCACACGGCTCCTAAGTAATAAAAAAGTAATTATTTTTTTACTTATTACCCTCCTCGCGTATGCATAAAAGATGTAATTATTTATGAATTTGTACAAAGAATTACTAATCTTTAACTTTTCGAGGAATCCTTCATCGATGGTTGTTTTCATACCGAGGTGCTGACCTGTTCAATCTCTCTTATATTTTTTGAGAGTCTATCTAAAATAAAAAAGGTAGATTCGATAGAAAACCATCTGTTTTATTCGTTATCAATAGCCATGGATTGTTGTTATTCTAGGGTGATCCATCGGTCGGCGGATGCTTCTCTGTCCTAATACACTCGTAGTCTTTGGAGGATTAAAACTAACTATGTAGCATCTACACAATGGAAATTATTGAATCTCTTTAATGCGCCACTATCCTGATTCTTTGTAGAAACTACCCATAATAACTAACTTGCAAAAAATATTTATTCAAAAATATTAAATGCTTCTCACTTTGCTTTACCTTAATTGTTCATTATTCGAACGAAAGTGTTATAAGAACCTTGGTAAAAGTTGTGTTTTAATCCGAGTGAGGATAAAAGTTTCTTTATTCCGCATGTCTGTAGATCTCTTTCCATATTCAATATGGGGGAAAAAAGAAGTATCTATTTGTTATACAAATGAAAGAATGATTGAACGAATCGCACTCCCTCATATACGTCAGGGGTCCATTGATGAAAGGGAACCAGAGAGAGTTTGAATCCAATTCCTACCATTATGCATATGAGCGCAACCAAAGTTCCTGGAGAGTTATACATTTGTGCATCTATAAGTCCATTTATTATTCTCTGAAGTTGAATTTCTCCCCCAGATAAACCATATAACCACGAAAACCCATAAGCCGAGATAGAAGAACTTGTTCCACCCATAAGTAAGTATTTCATAGTTGCTTCATTAGATCTTGCATCTCTCTTGGTATATCCGGATAATGAATAGAAACATAAACTTGAGCATTCTGGAGCCACAAATATAGTTACTAAATCGTTAGCACCACACAAAAACATTCCTCCCAAAGTAGTCGTTAATATGAGCAATAAAAATTCCATTATGGCCATTTTTGTACATTGAATATACTCCACAGATAGGGGAATACGTAATGCTGAACATAATAGAATTAGAGATTGAAAAATCTCGTTAAAGGTGTCTGTTCGGAAATTACCCGAAAAGCTAATCATAGATTCTTCTTTCCATTGGGGAAACAAGACTGTTATGCTTATCATCAAACTTGCAAAGGAGACGAAATATAACCAAGGTGTATCTTTTTCGGAAATTAAATCTATTATTAAAAGAATGATTAAACTAAAAATTAAGATACATTCCGGTGAAATAGTACTTCCGTATGAGAGACGCAAATCAAACTCTAATTTCATAATATCTTTGAGATATAATTCAAATGAAATATCAATCGATTTCGTATATGATACGCCGAATAAAGTAAATTGTTTCGCTCAAAAACTTAGTTCATCAATATTTTCGAATCGTTTTCAATTCTCATGAAAAATAGGTCAGAAAATAGAAAATAATAGTTAAAATTTTTTTTTTATTCAAATACAATGTTAATGTAAAATTAACATTATGATATTTCTATTTTTTATGTAAGCCTTTCGGCTCACGTTCCTTCCAATTTGATATCATATATCCCTTAGTTTAATTGTTATTAATCTTTTTATTTATATGAACGGAAATTTGCAAAAGCTCTATTGGCCTCTGCCATTCTATGAGTCTCTTCCTTTTTACGTACAGCATTGCCATTATCTCTGGCAGCATCCATTGATTCAGAACTTGGTTTAAAAGCCATACTTCGACCTGGACGTTTTCGAGATGCCCCCGATAACCAACGAATAGCAAGTACTTTTCCCCGTGTAGATCCTATTTCAGTGGGAACTTGATAAGTGGACCCACCCACACGTCTCGCCTTTACTGCTACATTGGGAGTTACTTTGCGTATTGCTTGACGCAAAACGGATAGTGGATTGTTTTTCGTCCTTCGCTCAATATTCACCATGGCATTATAAAGAATTCCATAAGCCAATGATTTTCTCCCGTGCTTAAGAATATGGTTAACTAACATGTTGACTAATCTATTACGATAAACCGGATCAGCTTTCGCATCTCTTTCTCTCGCATTACTTCGACGTGACATGAGTACGAGAAATAATTTATTATTAGTAATTTCTCTCATTAAAGTTAGGGATTAATGATTCATTTCGGCCTTCTCACTCCATATTGTAGGGTGGATCATTCATTCGAGTCGCGAAGGATCTCCCTCCAAACCGTACATACGATTTTCATCGAATACGGCTTTCCACTTCACTATATACAATAGATTTTAAATCATACATTACGTATATTAATAGAATATCTATTTGTACGGAATGATATTTACTCGCTTTCGATCGAGTATCCGTTTCCCCATTTTCCGTTACAGTTGGAAATCTTGTATTTCATGTATCTATACAATAAAATCTTCAGGTTTAAAAATAGTGTTGAAGAATCAGTGCTTGGAATTATTGCTATCTGACCTTAACTTGTTCTAATAAAGTAAAGTTTCTTTAACCCCCCGTTAACGCAGGGAAACTCCCCAGGTAATGTGTCATAATAATTAAACCCTAGATCTAGATATATAATTTAAATCAATTTCATGGTTTTATTTATTGTAGCCTGCTCTGGTCCCCTTACGAAACTTCCGTTATTGGGTTAGCTACATAATCTACATGTTCCTAGCAATTAACATGGCATCGTCATGGAATGATGCAAGTCTTAGATAATAATACAACGCACTAGAACGCCCTTGTTGACGATCCTTTACTCCCACAGCATCTAGGGTTCCTCGAACAATATGATATCTTACACCGGGTAAATCTTTAACCCTTCCTCCTCTCACTAATACTACTGAATGTTCTTGCAAATTATGGCCGATACCTGGTATATAAGCGGTGATCTCAAATCCAGAGGTTGATCGTACTCTAGCGACTTTCCGTAAAGCGGAGTTTGGTTTCTTTGGGGTCGTAGTGGAAGAGTCGACGGATAAGTTACCTTTACCGTCACTCCATAAAACCGTACGTGAGATTTTCACCTCATACGGCTCCTCGTTCGATCTCCTGACCACGAAAGTTTTGATTTTCCATTAATTCTTCAAATATTTATTCATTACAGCACGATCTCTCTTTCAGATTTTGTTTGAATTCGATATTAAATTATTACTTTTTATTATTTTAGAGAGTAATAGAATTACATATTAACTTATCATTCCACATTGAATATTTTGTTAGATTAGATGTAGCTCCAGATATTATTTCTCCCAATAGCGAATTCCATGAGATTGACGGGTTAGTGTGAGCTTATCCATGCGGTTATGCACTACCCAAATAGGAATCAATTTTCATGAAGGATTTGGTTCGGCTTTCGTGCTCCGGTTCGGTCGGCATGCGCTGCCCGGTTTCGATGACCCAAGTTGAAGGGGGATATCTATATCGGATCGGATACGTTCTGATCA